ATGATTGTAAGATGGTTATTTTCAAGTTCAGCAAAAGATATAGGATATTTATATCTTATTTTTGCAATGTTTTCAGGAGTAATAGGTACTGGGTTATCAATGTTAATCCGGGCAGAACTAGCTTTACCTGGAACGCAAATTTTAGCAGGTAATTATGCTCTTTATAATGTTATAATAACTGCGCATGCTCTTTTTATGAGTGCGCCATTGTGCTCTGTAGTTAGGATGCCTTAACAGGGTCTCGGACGAATCTAGCCGAGTAAAGTGCTACCAAGCCGGCGGGGCCAAACCTCGCGGGGAAACCCGAACGGCTAAGCTGGTAGCAAAGGGTGGGAACGGGCCGGTGCAGCGTGTCTAGGAGGCCCACCTCAACTAAGTCTTGCAACGATCAGGATAACAAATCTGACACATACTACTCGTCATTAGGGGACCTCTGCCATCTGCAACTAGGACAGAAGCCTAGCGTCCGGGCATTTTATCATAAGTTTACCCGCTAGACTCCAAACGCTAGGGAGTATCACGCAGAGTGAATCAAGGTATGCAGAGATCCAAGCAGGAATTTCCTAAACAGGGAACTATGGGATCACCTAAGGGGGCCCCAGCGGTCCCTAAAACCAAAAAATGGAGCCTTAAAGGCGGTGACGGAGCTGCCGTACTATGAAATAATTTTCAGAAGGGCAGCATTTGTACTAGCAGATGAAAATGACCCACTCAAAAGCCGGCTACTAAGCGAATCGTGGCAGCGGGAAGGACCATAACATCAACACTTGACTACATATGAAGAAAATTTCTAACATTAAGAACTTAATAAGCGCTTATGAACTTATCAAAAGTAAGCCTGGCAACATGACCAGGGGAATTTCCTACGAAACTCTTGACGCAATAAGCTTAGCAACACTAAAGAAAATGCAAAGCAGACTAAGAGCCGGGACCTTGCGATTTCCCGCGGCTAGAAGAACGCAAATTCCCAAGCCCTCCCCAACAGAAACCCGCCCTCTAACCATTGCCTCGCCCAGAGACAAGATCATACAGAAGGCTATACAACTGGTTGTAGAACCCCAGTTTCAAGAGAGTTTTCTCGAATGCTCCCATGGTTTTAGACCGAACAAAGGAACAAGAACTGCAATGGCTTACATAGATTCGAAATTCCAGGGCAGCCGGTTTATAATAGAAGCTGACTTCTCAAAAGCATTTGATAGCATCCAGCATAAAAAACTCGTGGAAATACTCAAGGAAAAAATAACGTGCCCTAAGACCCTGAGCTTAATCAAGTCAGGACTAAAAGCCGGATACGTGGAATTCGGAAAACTGCACGAGAACTTATCTGTAGGAACGCCCCAGGGCTCTATTTTGAGCCCGCTTTTGTGCAACATCTATCTTCACAAGCTAGACCTGTACATGGAAGAATTAAAACAAAAATACAACTGTGGCGAGAAACATAGGAAAAACAAAGAATATGTTTCGTTATCAAATGCAGTGAAATACATGAGATTTAAAGGCCTAAACACACGCAAAGCTGCAAAATATAAGGCCCTCGTAAAGAAACTGGTCTCAACCCCCAGCATGAAATACGACCAAGAATATGTTAGAATGCAATACGTCAGATACGCAGATGATTTCATAATAGGCGTCGAAGGAAGCTACCAAATGGCCAAAACAATTTTACATGAAGTGGAAAGTTGGATTAACGACGAACTAAAATTGAAACTGAATCCAGAAAAGACGGGTATAATAAAACACTCGGACACACCGGTTAAGTTCTTAGGGTACACCCTTAAAGCCCCTCTTACCAAGGGCGCCCAGAAACCGCTGGAAAGTCTAAAAACGGCAGGGAGAACTATAACACGGAGACGGAAGCTCAGAATCCGAATATATATGGACCATTCTAAAGTGTTGAATAAACTCTTAAGGGCAGGGTTCATAAAAACTCGAATTAATCACCAAGAGCACGACCGAAGGAAATACAGGGGGACCTTTCGAGGGAACCTTGTAAATCTTGAACACGCGGACATTTTAAGGTATTATAACTCTGTAACAAGAGGACTATACAATTACTATAACTTCGTAGGAAACGTGCAAAACTTGGCCCACGTATGCTGGCTACTTGAAGAATCCTGCTGCCTTACGCTAGCGAGAAAATTCAAGCTAAAAACAATGGCAGCCACGTATAGAAAATTTGGCAAGGGCCTCGGATGCGACGTCACATTAAAGAACAGCAAGCGAAACAAGATATCCCTATGGAGCCCAGCGGACTTTAAAAAACAGAACATCCAGAGCGGCAACAACCCAACGGCCGAGCCCTTGAAAAGTTTGGACGCGGTATGCAATGCAAAATTCACCAAATCTAACTTACACAAGGCGTGCGTGATTTGCGGTGAAACTGACGGTGTGGAGATGCACCACCTAAGAAAGGTAAAAGACTTGAAAAAAACCAAGAAGTTAGACTTTTTTACCCGCCAAATGGCGGCAATAAACAGAAAACAAATACCTCTATGCAAGGACCATCACACGCGCCTACATAGCAATACATGGAGCGAAGCCGAAAAGTCACAGCTTAACAAGCAAACAAGAAGGTAGTAGGAAACATTAAATATGCTTAAAGTGATTACCAAGTACAAAGCAAAGCCGTATGACGAGAGATTGTCACGTACGGTTTGGGGGCAGGCGGAAACCGCGAGGGATCTAGGCCGAGCCCACTATTTTTCATGGTCATGCCTGCATTATTAGGAGGTTTTGGTAATATAATGGTGCCTACTTTAATCGGCGCACCTGATATGGCATTCCCTCGATTAAATAATATCAGCTTTTGGGTGCGCGACTGCGCCGTTTTAGGATTCGCTCTACTTATGAGCTACTATCTCCTCGATATAGTAGGACAAACCAGTTTAGGTACTCCCGAAAGGGGGGTGCTGAACATAGCATACTGGATGGAAGCGGCGGTGAGAATAAGCAGCTATGTCGATAGTCTGCCGCAATGTCTTTTATCTATGGTTAGGCCTGAGTGGGCCGAAGTTGTTTCTCCAATGCTCCCAACTGATGGGGGTCAGCAAAGCTGTGTAATGCTGTCTGCGACTCTGTTGATGGGTTTGGCCAAAAGATCCATCAAAGGGGACGGTCGCACATATCCGGAACTGTACCGGGCCAAGGCGAACAAGCAACAACCTAAGGATAAATATAAATTCTATTACGGAACTGTCGGATGGCCTAAGGCTGGAAACGGCTACGGTCACAGAGGACCCACAGTACCTGTGCTAACTTGGGTTCTGCCTAAGGGAAGGGGTCCAGTTAGCCATGTTGCTTTCAAACGCGGATACTGCTCGGATGGGCAAACAAAGGTAATCGCTAATAGATTGCAAATATTCTCGAATCACTGTAAGACTCAACCGGGCCGACGTATCACTTGGAACTTGCACCGCATCGTCTGCAACCCAGACTTCTTAGAAATCTGCTATAACAAACTGCGAAGCAAACCGGGCAATATGACCCAAGGTATCACGCCCGAAACGTTGGACGGAGTCTCTTACACATACTTCGTCGACCTAAGCAAACAGTTAAAGGACGAAACGTTCCAATTCAAACCTGGACGAAGAACGTATATCCCTAAACCGGGCGGTGGTCGAAGACCCTTAACTATCGCACCTCCGCGAGACAAAATCGTCCAAGAAGCTATCAGGCTTCTGCTCGAAATGGCATATGAACCTGAGTTTGAAACTCTGAACGTTAGCCATGGTTTCAGACCAAACCGCAGCTGCCACACGGCCCTGAATGATGTAAAAATTAGGTTTGCCTCAGTCACGTGGATGATCAAGGGGGATATAACCAAGTGCTTTGATAAAATCGATCATGCCAAACTAATGGCGCTGATCGAGTCTAAGCTGGCCGACCGCCAGTTTACCAAACTCATTTGGAAAGCGCTTAAAGCTGGATACATGGAAGCCTCCACTGTCTCATCGGACATTGTCGGTACTCCTCAAGGATCAGTGGTTAGCCCCCTGCTGGCCAACATATACTTACACCAACTGGACTTGTATGTTGTTCAGCTCAAGCAGAGCTTCGATAAAGGGAAAAAGGTGGCGCTAAATAACCAGTACTCGAGACTGGTTTCGGCGGCGAAACGAGTGAGAGCCAAGGGGCAAGAAGCGCAGTGTAAAATCCTGCTAACAAAAGCCCGAAGGCTGCACTCGATAAATTTGTTCGATCCCGGGTACAGAAGACTCCAATACGTCCGCTACGCAGACGATTGGGTCATGGGTATTCGAGGGTCTTACAATGAAACCCTAAACGTTAAACAGCGAGTCACTGCTTTCTGTCGAGATACTATGAACTTAGAATTAAACGATGAGAAAACAAAAGTGACAAACCTTGGAAAAGACAAAGTACTGTTTTTAGGGGCTAACATCTTCAGAGCCAGGCACCAAAAGTACCATGGATTCTCTAATAAGGGCTCCCGAGCCCTTAGAAGATCGACGAGAAGATTACAATTCCACGTCCCTCTGAACAGGGTGAAGTTAAAACTGAAAACCGCGGGGTTTCTTAGAAAGGAGCAATCCCATCCCAAGTTCATTTGGATGTCTCTGGACCACGCCAAAATAGTAGCTCTATACAACTCGGTTTACGCCGGGATTCTGAACTACTACAGCTTTGCGGGCAACCGTTCACAGCTTGTCAGCTTTCTCCACCACACTATGAGATTCTCCTTGGCCAAGCTGCTGGCTGCTAAGTTTAGCACGAGGGTGAGCAAAATATTCGCCAAATATGGTAAGAACCTTGCTTTTTCAAAAGCAAGCAAGGGGTTCCATGAGGCCGAATATGGCTATAAAGGGCTCTTTGCTAGGAAACCCATTAAGACTCTAGTACCGCTTTTCTATTCAGGGGGCAGTAACGTGAGTCTAGGTCAAGCTATATGTAATCTATGCGGGTCAGACTATCGGGTGGAAATGCACCATGTTCGCAGGATGAAAGACCTAAACCCGAAACTTTCTAAGCTTGATTCCCTCGTGGCCAAGCGCAACCGCAAACAAATACCTCTATGTAAGTCATGCCACATGGCGAAACATGCGGGCGAGATATAGGCTAATTGAGAGCCGTATGATGGGAAACTATCACGTACGGTTCGGGAAAGGGTGCGGGAACCTTAAAAGGTACCCGTATCTAGTTCATCTTTTACCAGTAAGTTTATTACTTCTTTTAAGTTCTGCGTTAGTGGAAACAGGAGCTGGAACGGGTTGGACCATTAAGTATGGGTTGGTGGTCCTGCTAGGGATAAGCCTAGCTTTAAAAAACTTCACTCGATGCGAGAACATCTTGTATAGATTAAAATTACTGAGTTACATACTTTCTATCCAACAGAGTATGTTAAAGTGTAAAAATACAGGGGCTCGTTATAAAATTTTAATCAAAAGATAACCCGCAGGAAATAAAACAGCTTTTGTTTTTATAAAAACTAAACAAAGCGTGAGATGCGCGAAACGGCTACGTAGTTTAGGGCTACGTAGTTTACGTTTTTTTACGAGTTTAGCGAAAAACAAAACGTAAGCAACGCGAAAAACAAAACGTAAGCAACGCGAAAAACAAAACGGAAATCAACGGTAAAACAATAATAAATATATTTATTTTTAGATTTTGCGTTTTTTACCACCTTTGACATTACAAAGGCAATGTTTATCTAGCAATTAGAAACTAAGTATATAAATAAAATGTTGAAGCCGCATAAAAAGAGTTTTATTTCTTCAGAGACTACACGTGAAGATATTAATAATCAGCAAAAATGGCGTGAGCTTAAATGGGCCATAGGACTGATTGATGGTGACGGTCATATAGGATTACAATGGTCTAATAAAGAAAAAACAAAATGGGTTCCCGTTTTAAAAGTAACCCTACACAAGTATAATAGTCGTGCGATCTATCAGCTTAAAAAAATTTTAGGAATCGGTAGTATAACTACAAGCGGGAATTTCATAACTTATCGTGTGCGTAGTAAAAAGTTATGGCGCTCTGTTTTGCTGCCTTTATTTGAAAAATTTAATTTAAGGTCGATGAAATACGCTGCTGCAATACTTGTTAAACAAGCACTAGAAATAAGTCCAGGGCATAACTGTGCAATAGGCTCATCTTACGAATTGCTCGATAGAAAAACTGATCAGATAAGTCCGATATGGGATAATGGTACTGATTTAAAAGTTATTATTGATTTAGATTGGTTGGCCGGATTTATAGAAGCTGAAGGTAGTTTTTATATTTTAAGTAACGCACAACATGGTTTCGCAATAGGTCAAGCCTACGATCGACACCTTATTTCTGGAATTCACAGCTTGTTTAATATAGAGTCTGCATTAAAAAATAAAAATAATTATTTAATGTTAGATACTAAAAAGCGATCAACCTTAAATAAAATAGCAGATGCGATCAATGGCCGTCTTTTAGGTATAAAAGGTTTTGAATTTTCATTGTGGCTTAAAACTTTGCGTAAACAAAACAAGCTCAAGACTTTAAGAGCTAAATCAATCATGGTTAGACTTAAAAAGCGTTGTGAAAGATAAATTGTGAGAGTAATAAAAATTGTTAAAATTTTTAGTAAACCCTTTTTTGCTGCATTTATTAGTATATGGTATAGTCCATTAACTTAAACTTTGCGCGAGCGAAGTAAAATAAGTTACCCACCCTTATCATCGCTTGTGGGTCACCCCGGTGCATCAGTAGATTTAGCTATTTTTTCACTACACGTTTCTGGATTAAGCTCTATCTTAGGGGCTATTAATTTTATAACAACGGTTATAAATATGAGAGCACCTGGAATGTCAATGCACCGTGTTCCATTATTTGCTTGGAGTGTTTTTATCACAGCATTTTTATTATTGCTGTCATTACCTGTGTTAGCTGCGGGAATTACAATGCTTTTAACAGACAGAAGGGCGACCGTTCGGTTGCTACAAGAATTGTCTCCGATAATCGGAGAACTGGATAGCGGAATTATCCAGAATGCCAGCGTACTTACTAGCCTGTATTTAAGCACTGCAGGTTGGGACCATAGCCTGTGCGCAATGGGGGACACAGGATTGGGCTTATCCGTGGCCGCCCTCCTAGGCAAGACATTACCAATGGCTGAATGGGTTATTCGTGAATGTGAGACGTTGGCGGGTTTCGTTGACCGTTGTTCTATGCCCACTCTCGTTCTTTGTAACGGGACACTAGCAATTCATCCGAAGTCGGATAGTTTCTGTGCCGTACTTCCAAATACCCGGGTGAACCAAACTATAATTAATAGTGATACGTCGGAAACACAACCAATGGTAATAAACAAGTCGTTTGTAGCGACACCGGTGAACCACCGGCGCAGGTGCCGGTGGGGCGGAGGGGCCGTAGTACTAAGACCTTTAGGAAGGGCCCTAAGTAACTCAGCCAATACCACGGCTGGGGTTTCATCTACGAAAACACCTCAATCAATCGAACTACGAGGGAGGAGTCCCAGCAAGATGGTTAAGAGATTAAGGGCAATAAATGAGCTATACAACAAAAACCCGAACTCCAAGGTGGACGGATTAATTCGTCTAATGAAAAGTTCGGAAATTTGGATTGCGGCCTACAAGAAGCTCGCCCCCAACAAAGGGTCTATGACCCCAGGAGGGCACGAAGGGACGATAGACGGTACATCAAGAAAACATCTTCTAGAGTTGAGAGATTCCGTACTGAATAACACCTATATCCCGGGAGGAAAAGCATGGCTGTTAATACCTAAACCGCAAGGCGGCTCCATATTAGGCATACCCACCTTTCGGGACATAGTGGTACAGGAAGTGGTGAGAACTATTTTGGAAAACATCTACGAACCTACTTTCGAAACTACTTCTCATGGATTTAGACCAAACCGCTCTCAACACACCGCACTTAAGGATTTCCGTAAATACTTTCGAGGAGTAGTATGGTTCATCGAAGGGCACATCACTAAGTGTTTCGATAGAGTAGATCATCATGTCCTGATTAAACTACTTAGAATAAAGGTCTCAGACGAGAAGTTTATTTCTCTAGTGAAAAGAATCATAAGAACGAGAGTTAAGCAAGGTGAGGGCAGTGATGTCAGCATCGTAGCAACTCCGCAAGCAGGTATCTGCACTTTACTCTCCAACATATATCTTGATGTACTAGACAAGTTTATGAAATCTACTAAGAAGAATTACGATACTGGAAAAAGTCCAAGGAGAAATCCGGAATATGATCGAAGGTTACGTAAGGGAGGAATTAAAGAAGCTAGAAAGGTGCCCTACGCAGTGGCAGTAGATCCTACTTATAAACGACTAAGTTACGTCCGTTATGGATGGGATTTCTTAGTAGGAATAATAGGAACCAAGGCCGACGCTATGGACACTGGGAAAAGAATCCGAACATTCCTGAAGAATGAACTCAACCTAGAACTTAATATGGAAGATACTAAAATATCACACCATAAACAGGACACTGTCCGATTCCTAGGGTACATCTTAAGTAAATCAGTTTCTGCCTATAGTTACATCAGGAAGTATCGTGGCGTTAAAAGAAAGGTTAGAGTTATAAGAGGGGGATCGCCGTTTCTCAAAGTGGATATGCAGAAAGTTATCAAAAAGCTTCATCAAAAAGGATTTTGTAGAGCCGACGGATACCCGACGCCCAATTTCTACTATTTGCCGGAACCCCAAAGCACAATAATACAGAAACTCTCACTCGTATTGAGAGGGCTTGAAAGATATTACAATTTAGCCGACAACAAAAGACAGCAAATATCTAGAATTAATTATATAATACGATACTCGACAGCCAAGCTGTTCGCAGCTAAGTATCGAATTGGCAGTATAGCCAAGATATTTGCCAAGTCCGGCAAGGATCTTGGAAAACCCTTAAAAGCCCAAAGGCCAATAGGGGCGACAGACGAAATATTAGCAAATATGGAGGAATCCGTAACTGGTAAAGAATCGAAACGTAGAAAAGCCTTGCTCGGACTGCCGTTCACTAGATATTCAAATATCCCAAGGCCTAACATAGGGGTGGGCACTAAAACAGCCAAAAACGCCCGCCTGGAAGATCCACTACTAGCCTTGGAGTGGAGGTCTACCAGAGGGAGTTACGCTTTTGGTTTACCATGTGCGATATGCGGTACAGAGCTAGAAGTAGAAATGTACCATATACGTGCGCTAAAACATCTAAAAGTTTATGCTGTTGAGAACAAGATGATCGCAGCAAGAAGAAAACAAATTCCTCTATGTAAATTTCATCACTTACAAGCGCACGGGAAAAAGATGTACAAATAGCTCACTAGTGGATTAGCGAGCCGTGTGACGGGTAACTGTCTCGCACGGTTCTGAGAGCACTTTAGTAAGAATGCCTTGGATCGATTGCATGAGCAATCAAACAGTAGGGGAGTTCCCAACTTTTTACTCTACACTTCAATACCAGTTTCTTTGACCCCGCAGGAGGAGGAGACCCTGTTCTTTTCCAGCACCTTTTCTGGTTTTTCGGTTAATATTACTTTTTAGCCTAAAAAAGTATAAAACTTTTTGTAACTACAAAAAGTTGGCCCTTTTATAGCGTAAGCTATATTTATGAAGAAAGCTATATGCTGAAAACTTGGTTATAATGCAAATAGTACTAGTGTTGAACATTAATGTTGATGGGCTCGGCGCATCAAGCACGGCCATAACAACCTAGTTAAAACCTATTTGCTAAATAAAACTCTTGCTGTATATTTTGATTTTATACAGCAAAAAAAAAAGTCCAACAATCCGCCGGAAACCAAATATACAAATAGTTTTACTTAGGATATAAAGTAGGATCCTCAGAGGCCGCACGCTTTCTGACCAACAAATCTAAACAAACAAGCAAATGACTAGTAAAAATAAAAACCATAAATCCTATAAATGGAACCAATGGCTGGCTGGCGTTATAGATGGGGATGGCTGCTTTTATATAACAAACCGCTCGTCTGTAGCGCAATTCTCTATTACTTTTAATGAGTTTGATGAGCAGTGTTTATACAGAATAAAACAAAATATTGGAGGAAGTGTTAAAACTGTTTCAGGTAGTCGGGCAATTAGGTTAAAACTTAGTAATAAAACACATTTACAAAGTCTCGTTAAAAGAATTAATGGCTTTTCACGTAACACTATTCGCATGGGTCAATTAGCTATTGTTTGCGAAAGATTGGGCATAGATTTTATAAGCCCAAACACTTTTAACTGGCAATCCTCTTACGCAGCAGGTTTATTTGACGCGGACGGCACGGTTGTGCTTAGCGTAAAAAAGCACGTTAGTCGAGAAAATTTAAGTGGTTTGGAGGGTAAGATCCAACGAGTTAAAGATGCCCAAAGAATCCAGCTTTATATTAAAATAACACAAAAATATAAATATAATGTTGATTTTTTATGCACACCCTTTGATGAAAAAAACCAGCCGTCAATGCAACAAAAGCCTTTTGGCTCCATTTTTTTGGACAAAAGTCAAAATGGATACTTTAGTTGGTATATAAGCAGCAGGTCAGACATACTAGATTTTTGCAATTACATTCAACAAAATCCCTCAAGAACAGTAAAAATGCATAGAATCCGTTTAATTCCTGAATTTTATGAGCTATGGTCTAGAAAGCCTTACACAGCGCAAGCCGGGGAAATTTTAAGAAAACGCTGGTGTAATTTTGCTGAAAAATGGTTTAAATATAGCTTTGCTTGTTGATTAAATTTTATTTGTTGGTTAATGATATGGCCCAATTTTAGCAAGCTTGATATCAAGCTTGCTAAAATCGCACCCCGAAGTATACATTTTAATTTTACCGGGATTTGGTATTATTAGTCATGTAATATCAACATTCTCAGAAAAGCCAGTATTTGGTACAATAGGTATGATTTACGCCATGGCATCTATTGGTATTCTTGGTTTTATTGTTTATGCACATCATATGTATGTAGTAGGCTTAGATATTGATACACGAGCTCTAGTGTCCGGAGTATCTGAAAAGATATTCTTACTTTACATCATGTAAAGTAGCTTTACACCTTGTAAAGTTTGTATCAGGCTATATGCTGGAAAGCCGTTAAATTTTAAGCCCACCTAGTTCTAGTTAAAACTAGTCGGAACAGTCTTAAAGGTTGGCCAATCAGCAGGAAACTCTCTTTTTTTTTTATATGTCATATATAAAATAATTCTTTTAAATTGCAAATTTATAATACTATGACTTTATTTTATTGTACATGGGCTAATATTAGCAATCATGTGGGCAAGCATAAACGACCCCAATGTGACACGCAACTGGGCTATTATTTAGCAGGGCTTATTGAGGGTGATGGTTGTTTTAGCTTTAAAAAACTTGAAATAGCATTTCATGAAAAAGATAAAAGCGCGGCCTACAGTTTACGTAAATATTTAGGGTTTGGCCAAATATACAAGTACAGTAGTAATCGAAAAGCCGTGCGATTTACTATTGCCAGCAAACAAGGCTTAAAACGTGTAATTGATTTAGTTAATGGCAAGTTTGTGTCTTGCAGAAAAATTAACCAGTTAATCTGTAAGGGCTATGAATCTTGGCTAGACTGTAAGATTTTTCACGCCTCAAAAAAAATTTGTTTAAACAACTATTGGTTAGCCGGTTTTTTAGATGCAGACGGCTCCATAGGTATTTTTGTAGCCAATAGCATAACGCATAAACATAAAAAAAGTGTACGTTTAGAAATAAAGTTTTCTCAAAAAGATAATATAATTTTACTTTTGATAGGGGCCTTATTTGGAGTAAAGTCAATTTATAAAGATAAAAATAATATACGTCGTTTGACATTGACAGGAAAAAAGCCAATCTATAAAATAATAAGTTATCTTGATGATTATCATTTGCAAACAATGAAATATACTCAATATATCATCTTTAGACGTTGTGCTCGCTATATCCAAAGTAAACAACATTTACAGTTTAATGGTTTAATAGCAATTTATCGGTTTAAACATACCTTACAAAATGTTTATAATTAAGAGGATCCTCAGAGACTAAACGCCTGACACCTTGTACCATACCTTGTACCATACCTTGTAGGACAATAGCACAATACATTTTGGTAGAGTTTTTGTTTAAGTGCAAGGTTGATAATATAGTCCTAATGACACGAGCTTATTTTACTGCCGCTACAATGATTATCGCAGTGCCAACAGGCATAAAAATATTTAGCTGGTTAGCTACATTATGGGCTGGCCGAATAACATATAAAGCGCCAATGCTATTCGCATTAGGTTTCTTGTTTTTATTCACAGTTGGTGGATTGACAGGAGTTGTTTTATCTAACGCGGGTTTAGATATTAGCCTTCACGATAAATAATTTTTAATTATGAATCATTACGCGGAATTTTTTTTAGGCCTTTTAGAAGGCGACGGCAGCATACAAGTAAACAATTGGAAAGGTCGCGGCTTACAATATCGCATAATAATAAAACTAGCTTATAATGAATCGAATTATACCATGTGCGCCAAATTACGGGAGGAGTTAGGTTTTATGAACCTGCACGTGGGAAAAAATGTAATTGTCATGGTGGAAGACCATAGAAGTAAGCTAAAATTATTTATCACCCTGGTCGAAACCCACGGACTATTATTAACTCACAAACGCAAGCAGTATGCCCTATTTAAATACTGCTTTGATAATGCTTTGACTTACAGTGAATATGCGCACATAAAAAAAATAGGCTCGGCATGGCATGGCTTTGTTGGGGTTACGGATGTATCATATAACGCGTTACTGCAAGCGCCCCATTGGCGCAATTGGCTGTGCGGGTTTACTGAAGCAGAAGGTTGCTTTTGTATACGTGCTAAGGGCAGCCTTAGTTTTAGCATAGCGCAAAAAAATGACTACAAAGTCATCTATGCCATAAAAGCTTTTTTTGGTATACCCAATAAAGTTCGTACCACCGCGCGTGTGGTTGTGGTAGAAACTTATCGTAGCAGCGTTTTGGTGCCTCTGGTAGAGTTTTATGGTAGCCAAGCTATCTGTGGGGTCGGCTTGTTGGGCTACAAACGTGATCAATGGTTGCGATTTAAATCTGCCCTCTACACTAAGCTTCGCGTTAATAACAATTAATTAAAAAACTACTCATAAACTTTATGTGTCGTGATTAAATTTCGCTATATGCAAAAAAACCCTAAACACTTAAACTTGGTTAAACATACTTAACCAACGTAATTGTGCGCTTACGCTAAAATTACAAAGTATAACAATGGGCGATTTGCAGGAAACCAAATATACAAATAGTTTTACCTAGGGTATAAAGTAGGATCCTCAGAGACTACACGCGAAACAAATGCTCCCGCTAATTGCAGCAGGTGCTTTGATGACATAGTCCGGTTTTAAGCGAAAGCTTAAATTATTTTTGACATATTATGTAGTTGCTCGCTATGGGCCGAATAAAAAGTGATTTTTATTTTGTAATTGACTGTATGCTGGGAACTATACAAGGCTAGCTGTTACTAGCCTTAGTTTATCATTTACTATTGAAATAAAAAAATCTTTACAAATAGATGTATTTTGAGTTTTTTGGCTATGGGTTTGTTTTGACATATATGCTTACAAAAATTCAACAATAATTAACTTTAACTCTTTCTATTTAGCATATTACTGTATAATCAGGCTGGTTGCATGGTGCAAAATTGTTGTAAATACTTATTACGGCCAATTATTAGCAGGCCAGGCTTTCAGTTACTTAAATTTACCGTAAATTATTTTAGCTATAATTTGAAATTTTTTAATATTATTAAAATCCATGAATATCAATAGTCAAAACAATGATAAATTTATACAATCAGCAGGAAACCTGTGGGGATCCTCAGAGACTATATGTCAATTGTCTAATCAGAATTTACCGAATTGGTTTGCGCCTTGGTTAGCCGGGGTCATAGATGGGCATGGTAATTTTTATATTAGAAAAATTAATAACAAGCCAATAGTGAAAGCGATTAGCATAAAAATTCATATTCGCGACATTAAAATTTTAAAAATAATACAAAATTACCTGCATTTTGGTAAAATTCGTACAATAAAGAATTTTTATTGTACATATACTATAAGTATTAAAAAAAATATCATTCAAGTTGTAAATTTAATTAATGGTTTAATCAGACTCAAAGTACCGGGATTTGAAAAAACATGCCCATATTTAAATATTGAATACCGAGAAGCTAACTACAATATTAAACCATTAGATCCGTATTTTGCGGGTTTAATAGATACAGACGGGTCGATTGTATTTAATTATCCAGGTAATCGAATTGAATGTGTTTTAGAATTAAAACATAGTATATACTCAGAAAAGCTTTGTTTAGATTTTGTAATACCTAATTATAAACCAAATGTTTATTTTAGAACAAATGGTTATGATAAAAACAAAAACAAACGATTAAAATCAATTGCATTTAAATATCAAACCGTAGGTGGTATGCCCTTTTTATATGAGTATTTTATGATAAATAGGCTTTATTGTGATATGAAATTTTATAGAATAACCACAATTAAACGTTTTCTAGAAATTCGACATTATCAAAAATACCCAAAACAAAGTGAAAATTTTAAAATCTATGCCAAAGTTGTGTTAAATTTTATCAAATATCGTAATCCTTTATGGGCTCGAACACCTTTTGTCGCCTTACTTTCGATTAGATAAAGAGATAGTCCACCGTGACCAGTCCGTTGACAAAGTCCGTTGACAAAGTCCGTCGGCAAAGTCCGTCGGCACGGGCCACCTTTACTTGCAGAAAATAGCAGCCATCCCTAGTTTTAAAAGCGGTTGGGCTATCCATGCAAAAGTAAGGTTTTAGGGCGTTACGCGCCAGGTCACATGCATTTCCATTATGTATTAAGTCTTGGAGCTGTTTTTGCTATTTTCAGTGGTTTTTACTACTGGTTACCAAAAATTTCTGGTGTTTTATATAATGAAACATGGGCACAAATCCATTTCTGGCTTTTATTCATTGGTGCAAATTTAACATTTTTACCAATGCATTGGTTAGGGTTGCAAGGTATGCCTCGGCGAATACCGGATTTTCCAACCGCTTTTGCTGGGTGGAATCTGGTTTGTAGCTTTGGTAGTTATGTTAGCTTAATTAGCATGTTTGTTTTCTTTATGGTTGTTGCTGAAGCTTATATTGTTGCTCGGCCTGCTCCGGCTAACCCCTGGACAACTGACCGGCCAACCGTAGTATATAGTTTAGAATGGCTGTTATCGAGTCCAATGGACTTCCATACGCATGCTGAACTACCTGTAATACGCTCACCTAAAAGAATAACTTCTTAATATAGATCAGGTATAAATTGCTGTCGAAGCTATGCCTCGACTCCCTATTTATACCTTTTACCCTATTAAAACAAAAAAAACTAGTTATTAAGCATTATGTTAATCGCTTTTTTTATTGCTTTGTTTACTTATAGAGTACTTTAATTTTTATTTTATTTTGCAATGCATTTAATCAAAAATAAAACAAAGAAAAAAAAGGTTGAGATATCTGTAAATAATTTAATATACTTAAGCAACTAATTCATGACATTATAGTCTAGCAATCTAGCAATTATAAAATAAATTAGTTTATAATTTATTTTATGTGTAAACAAATTTAATAGCAAAGTGCTTATCTTTATCAATGTACTACATCATTATTAATATATTTAAATCTAAACCAATATAAAAAGCTGAATAGTTTAATTGGTTAAAACATCGGATTCATAAGCCGGAATTAAGGTTTCGAGCACCTTTTCAGCTACTTGTTAAAAACACAATAACTTTATTGTTAAAAACAAATTTCAAAGGTAATTACTTTGCTAGTAAAGGTAATTAATACCCACTTTTTAATTAAGTATATTAATTCTTAGTTGTAAAGTATTGTAGCAGCAACAATACTCTAGTTCTGGCTTTGCTAACTAAGCAAAGTATAGCCAGTGCGTTTTATATAGAAATAATTAATAATGCCAAAATTTAAATATCTAGATTTGCAATTTCGTGAGCAAATAACTGATGCAAAACGTAGAAAAAAATATGCTGAAAAAGAACTTGATTCAATGGTATTAAAAGCAGTGCTTGAAACAGCCTACTATCAAAAAAAACCTCAAAAGATTTTAGCAGAAAACCGACTACAAAAGTTAAAAAATAATACCCTTACGCGAATACGAAACCGTTGCGTAGTCACCGGTCGAAATGCTACTTTGCAAGGATGCCCTTTATCAAGAATCAGTTTTCGTGAACATGCAAGCTCTGGAAAACTCATAGGAATAAGTAAACGTTTAAATAAATAAAAATAATGATAAGTACCATAAATCAACATCAAGTTAATACCGCTTATTTAAGTCAACACAATAAACAACCACAAAATAGTAACCCTATTTTTACAGTTGTGTCTAAGCAACCACAAAAAAAATTATCCAAAGCAGGCATTAAAGTTACTCGGGCGTATACTCTTGACAAACCTAGAAAAAAAAATAGCAAAAACAGTAAAAATTTTATAAACTTGCGTTTTGTTCCTATAAAACACGGAGCCTTTGGCAATGAAATTTTAAAAAAACAAGATTTTATTGATTTTGACATCTCTAATGCAAAGTGTTTATCCAAAGCAGGAGCTAGTTGGTTTTTTAACCTCAATGTTTTAAACTGCAATTGTCCCGGTGTATCGCAAAATGTATCGCCAGCGTTTTCTAGGCTTTTATTATTTAGTAGAGAGGATTTAACTTTTATTAATTTACGTAGTTTATTAAGTAGTTTATTGAAAGCGCTACATGTTTGTTTGTTCGCTACGTTAAACAATAAAAGAATTTTTTTTGTAGGAGATGCTCGACCATTGGTTCAAGAGCCCCAATTACGGCTGCTTAGTTGTTTTATCAGTAGCCAAGTCAATGATTTTACAACTAGCATTACTAAAATGTTGCCCCCGCAATTTTCTAGAAAACAAAATACAAATTATAGATTGCCTATGTTTAAGTCTTTTAATTTGTCAAAGAGCTTGAGCGCAAAGCAGCAAAAGCACAAGCATTTAACACAAAGTAGACCATCTCAGTCATGCTTTATAAATAAAAACACTGTAGACAAGGATTTTATTTCAGTTAAAAGCTTGTATTACCGGTTGAAAAACCCCCAGCCTACTTTGAGTTCACAATCAGCAAAAAAACTGTTTAGCTATTTACACGCAGTTGCACGTGGTGGTTTACCTGGTGGTTTACCTGGTGGTTTACCTACCAACAAAAAAAATAAAATTTTAACTTTAAACGCCAAAATATCTACGAGTCAACAAAAAGTTAACAATTATTTGGATGCCAGTACTTGGAATTCTTACAAAAGCCTAACTCTAAAGGATGAATTAGCTTTACATGCTTATTCTAAATCAACTACAACAAAAAACCATGAAATACTTGCAAGCAAGGATTTGAAAGTCAAGGTTAGCTATAACAATGATATCAAAATTCCAGGAAAAACCAAAACAACGAGCAATTTGCAACATCGCAATTATAATAAGAAAACTTTTTCTTTAAACAAGAAAAGTTACCAAACGGTAAACATATTGAATACTGTTTTTATGTTAAAACAAAAAAAGCTTTTAGGTAGCAAGCTTCCGCTTGTTTTGGCTAGTTTTAATGATTTTAGCGGCGACGCTGTCCCTGGTTTTAGTGGCGACGTTGTTACAACCGGTGATTTTAATGGCGACGCTATTGCAACTCATAATTATTTTTTTTACGCGGGTATGGCTAAAATAGTTAGCAAAGCGGCTATTTTAAATAGCCAATGGACAGCAACTTTGGCACAATCTAAAAACTCTTGGATAGGGGGTTTTTTTTCAAACAGCCTTGCTAGTTATAAAAAAAATCTTTCTTCAACAACTTTGCTGAATATACGTTTAAATCCTGAATTACAATTACGCTATCTTAAAGAGATTTATAAAAATAGTTTGGTTTCTAAAAACATATTAGATGAAAAATTATGTTTTGACAAATCTTTGTTTTCAATGCCAAGGAATAATGAATTTCTTTTAAAATCAATAGGTACTTTTTCTGGTGGCCTTTGGAGTGCCATTTATTCGCCTGTGGCAAGAAAATCTTTGGCTAATAATTGCGCTGAAATAAGAGATGCTGATTTAAAACGAAAACTTTTATTAAAAAGCTTTCGCAGAAAAATACCTAGTAAATTGAAATACTATAACAAACAAAAAAGTCATCATAAACTTGTTTTAAACCATTGTTTAAAATCTATTGAAACCAGTAATAGGATTAATGCATGGAGCAAACAAGCTGATTTAGTTTTTTTTGCTAACCCCGAAAAAACCTTGTCATTGCTAAATCAAATAAATCGATTAAAAATACCAACTCTAGGGATTATAAACTCAGCATCTAAGTTAACAACACCCTTTAAAAGTGTTACAACACCTAACCTTTTAACACCAAAACCAACAATTAATTATCCTATTATCGGTAATTCTAATTCGTTAAATTTTTTAAGATTGGTTTTAAGCAAATTTGCTTGTGTGTTAGGTAAAAAAATGGTTTAAATCTTTTTTGTTTTTCTATCACTGAAATATTGTAAAACGCTTATTTAATTAGTTGTTTCGACTATACCCACAGTCTAAATACTACAACTAACCAGCCAAAATATAAAGGTTTAAAAAGCATAAAATTGAGCATTTTCGACATTTTAGAATTATAAAAAAATAACTTTAAAGTATTGTTGACCTTTTGTTTTTCCTTGTAAAAAAAACCCTAAACTAAACCTAAACTACCTAGCGTGTTTTTCGCTATAGTAAAAAAAAACCAATTAATATAATTTTAAAAAATATAAACTTTAAATTTTTAATCACATGAGTAGTGTTAACCCAATTAGCGTAAGAATTGCTTCTAAAACACGCTTTTTTGAAACAGCGGGCGATTCATCATATTATTATAGCAACCACTTGCTAGACAATTTAGCATTGTCAAAAAATATCAACAAGTTAGGCCAACAACTTGCTTGGCCTGTACAGGTAGCTAAGTCAGCTCCAGCAATTCAAAAAGCAAGCACGTTTTTATCTAAGGCTTACCAACCAGTGGTGAGTTCTCGAATCCCACATGTAATAGATCTTAACTCTATGCCAGGAAAACAATGGCTTTCAGCAAACAAAAAATTAGTTGATTATTTATCAAATAGCGCACTATTTTTTAATTCCAGGGCCATAGGTTTGTTATCACAAGCTTTGGGACGTAATAAAAGATTTAATGCTGTTTGTTTTAGTGGCGACCCTGTTGCAACTGATTTAATAAAAGGGAAAAATTTTATAACCAAGTCTCTAACTCAACAATTTGCTCAACCTAGTAACAGTTTAGAAAAATATATGCAAACTTCTTATGCAACAAATAGCGAATGGTATAAAAGTTTTAACTATTTTCCTCAACTAGCAAAATATTGTAATAAAAGGCCAAACAAACAAATATATAATACCAGATTAAATGATAGTGAATTAGCTTTAAAAAAATGTCTACAGCTTATTAAAAAAAAACACGGTTTAAAAAAACAAATAAATTCAATTAAAAGCTCAAATCTACAAGCATTAACATTAAAAAAAAAATCAAAGCAGTTTAAAACACCCGTAGGTTTGCCTTTTTATTTATTAGCCCTAGGGTTAACAAGCCATAGCCAAGTATTGAGAAGTAGTTTAACTACCGTACCTGTCATTAGCGGAAATTTACAAAGCAATTTATTATTAGCTGATCATAGCAAGGTTATCAAGCTAACCGGTTCAGGTGGTTTGGGGTTGGTTTCGGCAAGTCCTAAAAGTTATATTAGCCGTAGTCATAAAAATACTGTTTTAAATTATTTTTTTAAACTTACCAATAATTTTTCATCAGTTGAAATATCACAAAAACAACAAAACCTCAAAGCCAACAGTGCTCAAAATATCTCTTTATACAACAAAGTATTTATTACGGCAGATTTACAAGGATTAAAGCAATTAAAAAAAAACCGGCAAGCTAATTATGCGACGGTAAGGTGGATATAATTATTGCCTTTTGTTTTTCCTAGGTCATTAGGTTTCATGCCTACAATAATTGTTGGTAAATAAACATTTTTTTATTAGAATAATTAATTGCTTGTTTTTGTTTACACCCTTTCATAAGTCAAATATAAAAAGCAAAAAATCACGTAACTTTAGGCTTTTTTTAGGTTTTTTATTTTTTCCAGATCAATGATTTCAACAAAAGCTTGTTAGCTTGCAATGCTAAACCCAACCACAAATTTATTAAGCAATGTACTTTATAACTTAAATTCTAGCAAAGTAACTAGTAAAATTGTAAAGCTAGTATTTAACTTTTTAACAATAGTTTCCCTCACGGAGTTGAAGCCTAATGGTTTGGCGGTAGATTGTAAATCTATTAACTTTAGTTATTGGGAGTTCGAATCTCTCCAACTCCATTTGACTTGTCCTTGATAGTATAGACAACATAAATAAAATTAGTTTTTTGTTTCTATATTGCTTATTTGTTTTTACCCATTTTATAGTTTTGCATAGAAACAAAAAAGTTAAATTTAAATTGTAAAAAATGTATTTAACATTACTAGCTTTACCACTTAGTTGTTTTATTTGTTTGGCTCTTTTTGGTCGATTTTTAGGAACAAGAGGCAGCGCTTTACTTAGCGTTTTTAGTGCTGTTTGTTGCACAGTTATTAGTTGCTTTATTTTTTATGAAGTTGCCTTGTGCGCGTGTCCTTGTCATATCCTATTGGGCCCTTTTTTTTTCAGTGAGCTATACGACGCCAGTTGGGGCTTTTTATTTGATACTTTAAGCGCTGTAATGTGCTTAGTTGTGACGTTAGTGAGTTGCCTTGTGATTATTTTTTCTTGTAGCTATATGATCCAAGATCCGCATTTTGTTCGTTTTTTAAGCTATTTGAAGTTATTTACGGTTGCTATGCTAATTTTAGTTACAGCAGATAATTATATTCAATTATTTGTAGGCTGGGAAGGGGTTGGATTAGCTTCTTTTTTACTGATTAGTTTTTGGTTTACTCGATTACAAGCCAGCAAAGCCGCTATACAAGCAATGTTATTAAACAGAGTCGGTGATATTGGTTTGGCGTTGGGTGTCATCTGTTTATTTTACATGTATAAAACAACCAACTATCAAGTAATCTTTGCCTCAGCAACCAATACAACAGAGCTCTTAATCATAGGACCTTTTAGTATAAATCTTTTAGACCTTGCTTGTATCCTTTTATTTGTTGGTGCTATGGGTAAATCAGGCCAATTTGGTTTACATGCATGGTTACCGGAAGCAATGAATGCTCCTACTCCTGTTTCTGCATTACTTCACGCCGCTACTATGGTAACGGCGGGTGTTTTTTTATTAGCTAGAAGCTCACCTTTATTAGAATATACACCCACAGCGCGAGCCTGGATCACCATAATAGGTGCTATAACTTGTATATTTGCCGGTACTATAGGTTTAGTGCAAAATGACCTTAAAAGAATTATTGCTTATTCGACCTGTAGTCAACTGGGGTATATGGTTACTACTTGTGGAGCCTCCAATTATGCTGTCGGCATTTTTCATTTGTTTAACCACGCCTTTTTTAAAGCTTTACGGGCGACCGGAGGCTGCCTATTGGAATTGTCCAACCTGGACGTTAACTAAAATAAAGACTAATCCAGTTGGAACCACCCAGAAATGTGGGGTGGAAACACACACACCTTACCCGTACAAACGCACTTTGTATGGGGAACACAGCCTGGTGTGAAAGGGAAGATCAGGGCTGCAACCCAAGGCCTCTTCCCAAGTGTAAATGAAAGGTAAGTAGAGAGTATCTCTCGAAGGCGAGGCGCGGCGAGGAAATTGAACTCTGTACTTAAGCAGCCCTCGGGTATTAGTATAGCATTACGCAAGATGTTAGAGTAAAGGACATCAAGCCACACATTAAGTAACGCGCCTACCCTAATCAAGGGATTAAAAGCGCTCAAAACCCTACTTATACTTTCTCTTAATTTAAGAAAATTTTAACATGTTCTATGGAAACAAACGAAATTTATTGCCAATAGGTAGAAACGGTGAACCTGACGCGAACTTTATAACGCGTCAGGGACGCAGGGTTCGTAGTACCTGCTTATTCGAAAGAAAACCAGCAATGGCAAAGCTTAGCAGAAAGTATTCTGCTAAAACAGGGAAGGGACCTAAACGGATGCACTCTGTGGAGGGCATCCCATACTTAGAGAGTCTCAGACGCCATGCAGGAGCCTCGGACGAGACTATTACTTGCATTCGGCGTTTGCAGACGGTGTGGAAACTCAGCCAAAACAACCGAAAAGTCAAAGATCTTTCAAGGCTTCTAAGGAGAGATGAGCTGTGGGTTGCCGCCTATAGGAAGTTGTCCCTGAATAAAGGGGCCTTAACGGCCGGAGGGGATAAAGCAACTATAGACGGCACCAACATGAAAGCGCTAGCCAAACTTAAAGAACTAGTTAGCTCAAGAAACTACACGGCGGGAGTAACCCGAAGGGTGAACATACCGAAACCAAAAGGGGGCTTACGACCATTAGGTATACCGGAATTTCGAGACAGAATAGTTCAAGAAGTTCTTAGAACCTTACTGGAGTGCGTTTATGAACCAAGGTTCTACGATAGCAGCCACGGCTTTCGACCCAGAAGATCGCAGCACACATGCCTACGACAAGTCAGGCGCGACTTTGGCGGTATAAAATGGATTATAGAAGGGGATATTAGCAAATGCTTTGACACCATCGATCACAACATCGTAAGCAAGTGTTTAGATCGAACCATAGACGATGAAAGATTCGTCAACCTGATCATTCGAGGCCTTCGTTCCAGAGTTTTGATGCCAAATGGCGCTATGGAATGCATGAGCACTGGAACACCCCAAGGCGGTGTGTGTAGTCCACTACTGAGCAACATTGTTTTACATCAATTAGACAGATTTATATCTAGGTTAAAACTCCAGATTGACACAGGTCGGCAACGCAGGAGAAATCCAGAGTATGTCAGTCTAATGAACCGCAGACCATATTACCGGGGAACGAAAGCTGGCAGAGCAGCGATGCGGGCCGCACGCAGAATTCCCCGAGTTCTTACAAACGACCCTAATTACCGACGATTGCATTATGCGCGGTATGCCGACGATTTTATTGTAGGCATAACCGGACCACGGCAACTAGCTGTGCGGGTCAAGATGCTGATAACCCGTTTTCTGAAACAGAGGCTCCGCTTGCAACTCAATGAAGATAAAACAGTAGTAACCCAAATAAGCAAAAGCGGCGCCTCATTCCTTGGCTATTCTATCAGGAGGGGCCCGTCATTTGCGATGAAACATACGCAACACTTTGGCAACCAGACTCGACGTATCCGAAGAATTCGCAGCGGCGGACTAATCCTCCTTGCGGACGTCAACAAGGTAATCCAAGGCTTAGCTTACAAAGGGTTTTGCAAAGGGTCGCAACCTGTACCCAATTTCCGCTTCATGCACCAACCGCAAAGTTACACATTAACAAGAGTAAACAGCATATTGCGGGGACTAAACGAATACTATCGGATTAGTGAGAACAGGAGGCCTGCAGTAAGTCGTTTTAGCTACATAATTCGATATAGCATAGCTAAGATGTTTGCCGCAAAATACAAGCTTAGATCCGTAGCCCAAGTCTTTCAGAAGGCAGGCAAAGACCTAAGCGGTCCCCTGAAATCAAAGGGTGGTTTAACCCATGGAGCTCAAGATGACCGAGCAGTGAAAGATGCTAAGTCTGCCGGAAGTGTTATAAAAGGGTTTAACCCTAAAATTCTATACACCAAGTACAAGGACATCCCTGAACCAGACTTAAGTCCTCTGGCAAGGCGGTGGGATCCATGGAAGCAGGTCAGGGAGGGACACATTGCGTGGCCCATAACAAGATGGACAGAGTTTAGCATCCGAGGGCGAATAGCACTTAGTGCAACATGCTCCCATTGTGGAAGTAACCAACAGGTGGAAATGCACCACGTAAGAGGTCTGAAATATTTCAACAAAAACAATTGCGTAGAAGTGGCAATGATAGCTAGTAAAAGAAAGCAAGTGCCTTTATGCAGAGCATGCCATATGCTCATGGTATGAAACCCAAAAACAAGTAATCTAAGTTGGCGAGCCGTGTGAATGGTGACATTCTCGCACGGTTCTGGGAGCACTTTAGTAGTTGATGCAGTGAACGAGCAACTTACGGCTGCAGCTAATGAACTCTTGACTCCACTATTTTTAAGTGCGGGCGCACTTATTCATGCCTTGGCAAATGAGCAAGACATTCGTAAATATGGGGGTTTAACACAAATTTTAGTTTTAAGTTATACTTTCGTGATTATAGGGTCTTTAGCATTAATCGGTACGCCTTTTTTAACAGGTTTTTATTCGAAAGACGTTATACTTGAATTAGCAGCAGCCCGCTATGCTCTAAACGTCCATTTTTCCTATTTACTAGCGACTTTTAGTGTTTTAACTACAAGCTATTATAGTTTTAGATTAATCTTTTTTTGTTTTAATTCATACTTCTATAGTAGCTCTGCAAGTAATTCTAAAAATTCTTTATCCTTGTCATCTAAAGACAAGCACATTAACCCGGGCAAATTGCCTAATTTACATTTAAAAAGTATTCAAGGTGCCCACGATCCAGACTGGGTCATGAGTTTACCTCTAATATTATTAGCTTTAGGTTCAATTTACGCTGGTTGGCTATTTAAAGAAATGTTCATTGGTATAGGTACTGATTTTTGGAACAATGCTATTTTTGTAAACCCACAAAACGCTAATTTAATAGAAGCCGAATTTCTACCACAATCCATAAAGCTACTTCCCATTTTTTTAACAGTGGCGGGAGGCTTTTTAGCGTTTATTTTCAATTTGTGGTTTGTCAGAAGAAGCTACTTATCAGCAAGTGGTTGGTATAAACAAGTTTATATGTTTTTAAATAAAAGATGGTTATATGACAAACTTTTAAATGACCTTGTTGCTTATCCTAGCTATATTTCTGGTTTTAGTTTAATTCGTAATTTTGATAAAGGCTTTTTAGAGCTGTTACCAATCGCGCCTTTAGGACTGGGTGATAATATTAAAAAACTTTATATTCAACTCGGTGAAATGCAATCTGGATTAATTTTTCACTATGCTGTGATAATGATTTTATCCGCCGTTTGCTTTTTTACAGTTTTAACATGCCCTGAAGTGTTTATGATAACAGATTCAAGAGTGATCGCTATACTTTTTATTTCTTTGGCTCTTGTTTGATCTTAAGTTTGACCTATTGAGAAATTAGCGTTTTGTTTTATTGCTCGTAAAAAAAAACGCAAGCAACGCGAAAAACAAAACCGTTTTGCTTGTAGTTTGTTTTTCGTGTATCACTCAAAACTATTACCGTTAAAAATTTTTTTAAGAGTTAAATTTAAAGATTTGCTAGACACCCCAAAATTGCAACTATGTAGCCACTTCAACAGGTCATTGCTTAACTAGCCTTTAATCAACAAACTAGAAACCACAAAACAGGCAACTATTTTATTCTGCATCATTGATTTTTTTCTAGCAATCCATTGACCCGTTACCCCTTTGTGTTTTTGGATAACTTTAAAAAAGATATTGCTATCTAACTAAGCTCTACTAATCTTTAACTATCTATTATGCTGTTAAAGGAGTTTAGTGAATTTCTACTTAACCTTGCCTTGTCACCATGTGATAAAGGAAAAACAATTGAAATCATTCAAGAAAGTAATAAAAATTAAACAAATATAAATTCTAAACTAGTATTATAAACTAGTATTATAAACCCACAAACTCATCGTATTTTACTTTGCTCACGCAAAGTATTTTATACTTGCTTATACCCGTCACCAAATATACTTTAACACTAATATTTTTAGAAACTAGCGCTGGCGTTTTTTAGGCCATGTTTTCATGCGTAACCTAAAAAAATAAAAACAAAAAACAAAAAAAAATCATGGCAATACAAAATGCAATTAAACCTACTACTACAAGACCTTTTACGTTAAATTTTGGTCCACAGCATCCGGCGGCCCACGGTGTTTTACGCTTAATCCTTTCTATGAGAGGAGAGCAAGTGCTTTCAACTGATACGCATATCGGTTTACTTCATCGAGGTACTGAAAAATTAATTGAATATAAAACTGTATTACAAGCATTACCTTATTTTGATAGATTGGATTACGTTTCTGTAATGGCTATGGAGCATAGTTATTGTTTAGCAGTAGAGCGATTAACAGAAACAGTAGTACCTCGTCGAGCTCAATTTATTAGAATGCTTTACGCCGAAATTACTCGTGTATTGAATCATTTATTGGCAGTTACTTGCTTTGCAATGGATACTGGAGCTTTAACACCTTTTTTATTTGCTTTTGAGGAACGTGAAAAATTAATGGAATTTTATGAAAGAGTTTGCGGAGCTAGAATGCACGCAGCTTATTTTAGACCAGGTGGTGTAGCTAGCGATTTACCAGCCGGTTTATTACAAGACATACATATTTGGGCTGAGCAATTTGCTTCACGAATTGATGAAATTGAAGAACTTTTAACAGCAAACCGAATCTTTAAACAAAGATTGGTTAATATCGGAGTTTTAAAAGCACAAGACGCTATAGCTTGGGGTGTTAGTGGTGTTTTACTTCGGGGTTCCGGAATTGCTTATGATTTAAGAAAAGCCCAAAGTTACGACTCTTATGATCAAGTCAATTTTAACGTACCCGTAGGTACTAATTCAGATTGCTATGATAGATATCTTCTTCGTATCGAAGAAATGAGAGAAAGCCTTGGAATTATTAAACAAACACTTGATTTAATGCCTATAGGACCCATTAAACCAACCGATGGCCCTGTAGCTTCTCGTGCTGAATTCAAATCTGACATGGAAAGTTTAATTAGACATTTTAAAGCTTCCACGTCAGGCTTCACAGTTCCCGTAGGAGAAACCTATTGTTCAACAGAAGCACCTAAAGGTGAATTCGGAGTTTTATTTGTAAGTAACGGTACTAATAGACCTTATCGAGTTAAAATAAAATCTCCAGATTACGCATCTCTACAAGCGATTGAAATTTTAGGCAAAGGTCATTATATCGCAGATGTGGTAGCTATTATTGGTTCTTTAGATGTAGTGTTCGGTAGTATTGACAGATAAATTTTTGAGCGGTTGTTAGAAAGCTTTAATTTGCAAGTTTAAAAATTTAATCAGCAGAAAATTTCAGGTTAAGCGAAACATATTAAAAAAAATCTTACCTAAATAAAATTAAACAGGTATCCTTAGGTTTTTTTTATAGTTTATTGCATGCAATTATCATTTTAAAAGCCCTTAGCTGCTTTATAGATTTAAAACAACTTTTTAGCTCTTATAAACAAGCTAAAATTTATTGTCAAAAACTAAGCTCATAGCATCTACATAATTCTTAATTCTTGCGTCTGCCGCCTGTGTCTCTAATTGTCTACCCCATAAAACTACTACTGCCTATAATACCCCCATCCTTGGTATTATAATTACTCGCAAACAACTCTACATTTTAGTCAGACTGCTTACTTTACCCCGTGTTTTTGTAACAAATAACAGTTAAAGTTAAGCTTTTGTTAATTTTAAAGATATCAATTACCTTAAAATCATTGAAACAATATTAACTAACTTATAACCAAGTAATTACAAAAATTTTATTAACTAATTTTTAACTTATCACGCTAACTTAAACTCACGCCAAAAACTGTAAACCAACGTTACTTTAAACTAAAGATTATAAATAAAAAAAGTCTAGTGCCGCATATAGCTATAGTGCATAGCTTTTATCACAACTAAAAAAGTTCTGTTAAAGGTTTTTTAAAAAACTACAAAACCCAAATTTTAAACTCTTAAGCATAATTTCCAATAAAAATATTATAGCTTGCTTTTTCTACGGGTAGTTAAGGTGGCGTATAGCCCTTTTCTACGGGCAAGAATTAGCGGCTATGCTTTTTGTTTGTACAATGTGCTGTTTAAGTTTTTTTTACTTACTATAAGGATTTTATAAAAACGCTATGCAGGCAAAGCTGAGCAAATAATGGTTGCTATTTTTTTTTAGCGTACCCTGTGCCTATGTTGAAATAAAAATGAATTTTGTTGTTATGTGGTTAAATGTGTAATAATATGTTTATTACAAAGTCTTACAAAATCTAACAGTTTTAAAAGTGTTTTGATTTCACAAAATATCAAGGATAGTTTGAAATAATTTAAATTTATAAGTAATAAAAAGTTTTTTGATAATTCAAAATAAAAATTGTAGAACATATTAGTTTTCTTACTTAACAAAAGTTTTTTCAATTTTTAGCATCACCTTTTGTTTAAACATTAAATCAACTCAAAGATAAGCTGCTACAGTGAAATAACTTAAACTTAAAAGTTTTGTTTTAATTAATCTGAATTTTATTGGCTATTTATAGAGAAGCAACTAAAAAAAAATAATCAACAAAGTAGTTTTGTTATAAAGGGTAATCATTTTAATAGTAACTTTGTTGCAGCTCTCTTTGCTAAAACTAGTTGTTAATTTGTGTATAGTTTATTTATTTCTTATAATAATTTTAACCTCAGCAGGTAATTTTAACAACACAAAACTATCAACCAATATTTTTAAAGCTGACTTAGATTTAAAGACCAGTTTGACTACACGTTTATATTTGGTTATAGCAAACTGCTCCCTTGTTTTTTTAAACACGTGGGGGCTTCGTATAACAGTATATAGTTTTGTGGGCATAGAAACCTCTGTGGAATTAAGATTTTCATTTAAAGAACCAACCAATTTTAAATAAGCTACAGATTGTTTAAAATTGAGTTTAGAATTAGGTAATTGTTGATTTTGTAAACGTGTTTGAGTCCACGCTGCCCGTAAGTTTGTTTTATCCTTTTCATGAACGGTTTTCAAATCATTATAAGTCTTTAAGTAATTGGTTAAACTAGCTAAATATTTTTGAAATAAGTTAAAAGCTAATTTTAAATCTTGTTTTTCAAAACAGCTAAATATAAAACAAACTTGAAAAAAATTATTGATTGTAGTATCTGCCAAATACAATTTTTGTAAATTTCTATATATAAATTTTTGTTTTTTTATAGATTTGGGTAGCGACCTATTGTCTATAGTTTTGTCGTAAAGTCGAGAAATGCTTTGGTAAAAAGATTTTTTTGCTTGTAACATTTTTGAGTTTAGCGAAAAACAAAACGGTTTTGAGTTTAGCGAAAAACAAAACGGTTTTGAGTTTAGCGAAAAACAAAACGGTTTTGAGTTTAGCGAAAAACAAAACGGTTGAGCTACATTATTTATAAAAAAGCTGTGACGTATAAAGTTATTTGTTGTTTTAGAAGTTTGTTTTATTAAGTGTTTGGTAGTGTCTTTAATGTTTTTTTCAACACGCGTTTTGTTTAACTCTGTAGATATCAAGTTAGATCCCGGCAAGGTATTCAATGTTATTTTGTGTTCTTTAAAAATAAAATATGATCGCATAATAAACTATGTATATATAGGTAAAATAAAAACTAAATAAAGCACTTTATTTAGTTTTTAGTATTTAATAAGCACAAGACCCATAATGAATTTATCGTATTGGTATTATTGGTTAGTTAACATTTTAAAATTGGTTAGTTAACATTTTAAAAAACTTTAAGCAACAATAACTAACTTTTATGTTTAACAAAGTGTTTTTAACAACTTTCATGTACTTAGTTTACTATGGCAAGTTATTTATGTGCATATTTAACTCCATATTTGGATCGGCTTGTTTTACGTGCAACAACGGGTCTACAATCAAGTAATCCTCGAAGAATTCGGTATTTTACACCAGGAATATCTCGTACGCGCCCCGCTCTCACTAGTACAGTGGAATGTTCATGCAAATTGTGGCCAATTCCCGGAATCTGCGCAATTATTTTTCGATTGTTGGATAACTTTATTTTGGCTACTTTTCTCAACCCACTATTGGGTTTTTTAGGCGTAGTTGTATAAACCTTTAAGCAAACTCCTTTTTTTTGAGGACATTTTTCAAGAGCTTTTACTTTTGAGCGATGTTTTTTAGGTTTTCGTGTTTTGTTTAATAATTGTGCTATAGTTGTAGCCATTGTATATTAATTTATTTTATATTTATAATATTATAACTTTAAGCAACTATTTATAGTTGCTTAGAAATAGTTTTCACTTTGTTTTAAAATAAATGCAGCTTAAACAAAAAAATATAAAAAGCTATATATTTAAAAAAAATATAAAATAAATTACTTTTTTTATTCTTTATCAGGAAAGCCAGACTCGAACTAGCGTTACCTATTCCCAAAACAGGCGTGTTAACCACTATACTATTTCCTGTTACTTACTTTGCTTTTTATAATTAAAAAAACATTATTATAATTAACTTAGTTTTTTTGTTAATTGCAAAAACAATAACAATTAAGTTATGTAAAATTTTAAAAAATGTTTGGGGTAAGCAAAAACAGTTGAAAAAAATTTAGCTAAAAACCTTTAATTATTATATCTATTGTATTTAATCGCTTGTAAAATAATAAATAACATTAGATTAAAATAGCTGAAAGCTATAAAGAGTCGCTGCTGTAAATAAAAACCAGGCTAAACTTAATGGAAGAAACACTTTCCAGCCAAGACCCATTAAACGGTCATATCTATAACGCGGCAGTGTGGCACGAACAAAAACAAATAAAAACAAAAACAATAGGGTTTTAAAAGCTAACCATAGGGGTCCCGGTATTAAATAGAAAATCCAAATATCTAGAGCGGGAAGCCAACCACCCAAAAAAAAAATACTACAAAGTACACTCATTAAAACCATTGATCCGTACTCAGCTAAAAAAAAGAGACTAAATCCTGAAGAAGAGTACTCTGTAAAATAACCAGCTACAAGTTCAGCTTCCGCTTCAGGCAAGTCAAATGGAGCTCTGTTTGTTTCAGCTAAACAAGCAATAAAAAACATTATTAAAGCAGGCCAGTGCGGTAACGCAAACCAAACCTCTTTCTGTGCCAAAACGATTTCCGTTAGATTCAAGGAACCTACGGTAATAATAACTGTTAATAAGATTAAACCGATGCTAACTTCATAACTAATCATTTGAGCAGCTGAACGTAAACTTCCTAAAAACGCATATTTGGAATTGCTAGACCAGCCGCTAGTAATTATGCCATAAACCCCCAAAGAGCTTACTGCAAAAATATATAAAATGCCTATATTTAAATCAGCAATAGCCATAGATTCGCCAAAAGGAATAGCAGCCCAAGAGATGGTACTAAAAACAAAACTTAATATAGGTGCTAATAAAAAAATTAACAAATTAGCATTTGTCGGTAATAAGGGCTCCTTGACAATTAGTTTTAGTCCATCAGCAATTGGTTGTAAAAGCCCGATAAAGCCGACAACATTTGGGCCCTTTCTTCTTTGGCTTGCGGCCATTATTTTTCTTTCAGATAAAGTTAAAAAAGCAGTGGCTAACAAGCCGACTATCATAACAGACACAATTTTTATTACTAAGATAATCATTTTTAAATCTACTTATTATAAATGAAAATTATTTTTATTTTAACCGATTGGTAATCGTCAATGGTTTAAAATAAACATAAGTTAACAACAACATACAAGGTTTTTGTCCATACTATTTTGGTTATGCAAGGCGGTTGACTTATTACGTTATTATAGTTTTGAGCAACGCGAAAAACAAAAAAAGGTTTTTTTACGATAGCGAAAAACTAAAGGTCAAAAAAACTTTTATTTGTTGTAAATCTTACGAAAAACGCTTAATTGGTGAATTTTTTACTTTGATAAAGCCAACCCATATTAATTTAACCTCCACTAAAAATAAAACAATCACGAAATTATAAACAAAATATTATACGGGAGGGCTATTCTAGGGGTTTAGGGGGTAAGGCGGCTTGACTATAATAGCCTTAGCATTGCTTGCGTTTTGCGACTACGTAGGGGGGACCAACGCATTGCTCATAAAAAACCAATAAACAATAAAACAAAAGGTCAACTAGCGTGCAAAAAAGAAAGACAAAACAGGTAACTAGTTTTTAGTGTCTACGTGTGTTTAATGGTAAAGTAAAAAAACGGTAAACTACGTAGCCCTAAACTACGTAGCCCTAAACTACGTAGCCGTTAAAAACCAAAATATTTTGCTACTAAAAATGCAATAACAACACAATTAAAAACTTTATAAAGCTTTTGAATTTTAATTTTTAAAACCAACTATTAAGCCACTAAACTTTTTACAAATTCAACTTGATCTTCAATATATGATTTCATACTTGCCTCTCCTGCTGCATCAAAATCCCTGGTTGCTTTAATTTGTTCAATAAAATCCCAATCGTAAGAGGTTAAATCAACTAAAACAGTGCTCAAAAATTTGTCAATTTGAGCTGTATTTAATTTATCTAGCAAGCCTTTTGATCCAGCATAAAGCATTACAATTTGTATAGGTGTTGGTGTTGGTAAATACTGATCTTGCTTTAAAATTTGAGTTAATCTAACTCCTCGTTCTAAAACTTGCTTAGTACTAGCATCTAGGTCGCTAGCAAATTGCGCGAAAGCTGCGTTTTCACGGTATTGTGCTAATAGATAAGGCTTCGATCTGGCAGTTTTGACCACCAGGCTGCCTTCCACACGTAGCGAGCGAGTTTCCCGGCACTACGCGTTCCACCATTCATTCAGCGGTGTTATTAATGTAGGTCTAAATTAGGTGTCCCAGATTCATACCCAGATAACTTCTTAAGACTGGTTCCATCATATTTACCTGAATGTATCAGTATATGATGTTTTTTGCACACAGGGATTTGTCGAGCGAAGGCTACTACGAATTTTCTTTTAGGGTCGTTCGGTGAGCCACCGATCTTCCTTTTGTGTTTAATATGATGCCAGTCATTTGCCTGGTTATCACACTCCGGAATAGCGCATTTCAGTTCACTTGCTGATCTCACCAGATTCATGGATTTCGGTATTTCATATCCAGCAATTTTGTTTCGGGAAATTCCATTAACATCTTGGGACGTCCATCGGTTCTTTTGCTGAGCCAGTGAGGGAAGATAAAAGGAAACGCTTCTTGCTTTTGTGCTACGGGATTCAGGGGTGTCGACGCAGAGATCTGGCCCCCAAGTTTTGAAAGCCCATTGGGCAGTCGTTTTCTTTTTGTGGTGGGCTAGGGTCAGGGCTGCCGATCTTTTAAGAGTATAGATGAGTTCGTACATGTTGCTTAGCCTCTCGGAACCGCTATAGTAATTAATCAGCCCCTTTACCACTGAATTATATCTGTGTATGATGTAGTGTGGTTTGAGGAAGAGCCATTTGTCCTGTCTTCGAGCAACAAGTCTTTCTACTCTTTTTTCCTGTTTTGGTTTCTTAGTTTTAATGAAGAAACCCTTGTCCGCGTATTTCTTAAACAATTTTTCGACGGGGATGGTAAACATTAGTCTAGTTCTCGTCTGTCTTTGTTTGCCTGACGAGCCTATCGTAGATTCTCCCTTTTGCCAAATTTTATAGCCTAAGAACATAACCCCTTGTGTTTTGTGTTTTATCCCCGTTTTTTCAGGGTTTATGCCCATTTTTAGTTCTAATTCACAAAAGCACAGGATTTGAGTTAGTATCTGATTTGCAGTTGATTTGCTTCCCACGAAGCCTAGTAGAAAGTCGTCAGCATACCTAGCGTATGTGAGTCTGCTCTTATCAGGGTGTTCGTAGTATGGTATATCAGTTTTCATAGCCTCAACGGTCCGGAGACGTTGGATAATGGCCTTGGTGTCTTTCTTGGGAACGTTCGGGGCTGCCCGTGTTGCCGATTCAAGTATCTCGTTGCATTTGTTACTCTTCCATCGAAATACTGCTTCTCTATATTCTGAGCTTACCCGCTTGGGCTTTTTGAGTTGATTCTCATTTTCACCTGAGCTAAATCGGGGGATAAGTTCATTTTCGACCCAATGGTCTAATTGATTGAGATATATATTACAAAGTAAAGGGCTGAGGATGGATCCTTGTGGAGTTCCTTGGTTTAGAGTAAGTTTACTGTCAACCAGTCCTTTAAGTTGGATGTATCCCGTTTTCAGCATAAGCCAGATCACTCTGTTCGTTTTTGGATCTGTAAATCTTTTAGAAAGTTGAGATATGAGTACATAATGGTTAATTCTATCGAAGGCTTGGCGAAGGTCAAATTCGAGAAGCCATACGGTATTTGGCCACTGGTATTCTATATCTCTTAAGGCTGTATGGCACGACTTGCCTGGACGGAACCCATAGCTCTTATCTGAGAATACAGGTTCAAAGATTGGTTCTAGAGCAAGCTTAAGCGCTTGTTGAACTACTTTGTCCTTAGTGCTTGCAATACCGAGAGGTCTCAGTTTGCTTTTGTCGGCTTTAGGAATCATAACCCTTTTTGTGGGTTTAGGAAGGTATTTCCCGTTTTTTAGTTCTTCGGAGAGCCTAAAAATTCCCTTTTCAGTCATGCCAGTTGTCAGGACGTAATCAATTCCCACTGTTTTCTTCCTTCTTATGAGGGAATATGAGTATAGTAGGAAAGTGGGGTCGCTGATTATTTCTAGCAGATTGAGTTTTCCAATGTATCCTTTGGATCGCTTGGATTTTTTGTGAATGTAGTCAATTTCTGCTAGAGCTATGGATAACTTATAAGCATTGAAGTTATTTACATTAATATTTTGAATTTTCCTTATGGCTTTGATTGCCATATTAAGGAATCTGAACGGCTGGGGTGCTTCACAAACTAATGCAGAAATGGGTTGTTCCCAAATTGTCAAGTCCGTTACTCTCTCCCCGCTTTTACGTAAAATTGTTTTACGCACTTTAGAAGTTCCTACTTTCCCGCTTGTGTTCACAGAGTATTTCCTGACGATCAGGTTCTGTCTCACATCAAATTTAGGTCGTTGCAGTTCTTTCCCATTGTAATTAAAATGGCGCCTCTTTGGCAGGCTAGACCCACAGGTCCGCTTTCACCCACATAAATACTGCGGATATGGGTGAACCTTGTGGGTAACAGGCTTGTATGGCCTATTGGGGCAACTTGATCCCCTGCCTTCTCGAACTGTTTTTCCAACTTCGTCAACCTAACCATGTTTGACGCATCCTCCTGGCGAGCTCTCAACCAGCATAGCGTTGAGCTATTACTAGTCCCGCTGAAGCGGGGGCCATAGAGGACCAGACTCCCATAACGGAAGGGAGTTTCTGAGGATAAGTGGGCGCATCTCCGCCCCAGTTTAAGTTGCCCGGCAACTTTTTTCATACCTTTTATTTGTGCAGCTGATCCAACTCGAGAAACAGAAAGTCCCACATTAATAGCGGGTCTAATTCCTTTGAAAAATAACTCTGCTTCTAAAGCGCATTGACCATCAGTAATTGAAATCACATTGGTAGGGATATAAGCACTTAAATCTCCAGCTTGTGTTTCGATAATTGGCAAAGCAGTTAATGAATACCCGTCACCCATATTGGCTGAACGCTCAAGTAAACGAGAATGGCAATAAAAATGGAGTAAAAAATTCCCCTAAAGGGTACTAAAGTTCTCCCCAAACCGTGCAAGATGGTCACCCATCACACGGCTTTCCAATCCAGCTCTATCGGTGGACTGCTAATCTTTTCTTCTTTCCATGTAGAGGTGACATGTTTGGCACAAAGGTATTTGCTTGCGATTTATCGCGATCATTATCCTTTCGCAACGACCTCGTCCTTTAAGGTCCTTAAGTCCCCTTACGTGGTGCATTTCAATATTGCTTTCGCTGCCACACATGCTACATACGCCGGATAGAGCGCTGTGCGCCTGCTCCGCCCTAGTATTAAGAACGGCGTAAGGGTCTTTTAGGGTCTTTCCCCCGAGTCCACTGAAACTGTGGCTCAGGTCGGGTTAACTTTGCGTGCAAGTGTAAAAGGTATCCTAACCTTACGATCTTTAAGTTGCCCGCCCGCCGATTTGGCATCGGCTTTCTGCTTTTCATCAATTCAGGGAATTTTGCTCTTCAAGGGGCGGCTTAGGTCCTTTCCAGCTTTTTTGATTACTTTAGAGATAGTGCCGAGCTTGTATTTAGCGGCCAATGTCTTGGCGAGGCTGTTCCTCACTATGCGCATTACACGGTGAGTAGTTGCCCGCCGGTCGTTTGCCACTTTATAATAAGTATCTAATCCGTTTATCAATTTGGCACCCCTTTGCACAGAGTATGTCTGCGGGGGGCAAAGCGCTTCTCGCCAGTTAGGCAGAGACGTTCCTGCTTTATCGCAGTAACCTTTGGCCGCTAAGCGACTTATTACCTTGTTGATATCCGTGTAGACCTTTATTCCGACGCTTGGGATTCTTGAAAGTATCGTCCGGTTCTTGAGCCTCGATTTAGAGACTCTTTCTACTTTTGCGGTGCTAATTCGATACCCGAGCCACGGTACTCTCTTGCCGTGGTGTGTGATATGTGTTTTGTCGCGATTCATCTTGAGCCTGAGTTGGCGGTGCAAAAATTCACCAATCCCTTGTTTCAAGCGTTCGGCTAACGCTTTCGATCCGATGATTCCGACCATGAAATCGTCCGCATACCTTACGTACCGGATTCTCACATAGTCGGGGTCCATGACATCTTTTGAGGCCAGCTGTCTAGCTTGTTTACCTAAGGCAGCCGATTCCTTGGTGTTACCCTTGAGTCTCGCGCGATACCTTTTATTTGCAAGTCTTTGATATTCTAGGTTTGCCTTTCGCCGTTTCCCCTTGTTGATAGCGAAGATAGCACGTCCCATGTACCTGTCCAACTCGTGGAGGTATATGTTACTCAACAAAGGGCTAACTACTCCCCCTTGCGGGGTACCCATCTCAGACAGAGTAATCAATTTCTTATCAATCACTTTACTTTTCAGCCCGCTCTCAATTAAGCTTATGAACCGTTGATCTTGTATCTTCCGCCCTAGTATCCTAACTAATATGTCATGATCAATAGAGTCAAAGCATTTGCTGATATCACCCTCTATGTACCATACTGTTCCGGGGAACCACGCACGGACATATTGGATGCAGCTGTGCTGTCCTCTGTTTGGTCGGAACCCATGGCTGCTATCCTTGAACCGAGGTTCGTAGATAGCCTCCAGTATCATTCTTATAACTTCCTGGACGACTCTGTCCTGAAAGTCGGGAATTCCAAGGGGTATCTTTTCACGACCTCCGGGTTTTGGAATCCACACTCGGCGAATAGATCCCCAGGGGTAAGCCCCGGTTAGCACCTTATCCTGTAACGCCTTCAAAGATTTAAAGCTAGTTCCGTCTATGGTTTTCCCATCCGTTGCTCGAGTTAACGAGCCTGGGTTACTAGATAGGTTTGCATAGGCGGCAGTCCACAAGTCGAAACATCTCATGACTTTGATGAGGTTGTTTATGGGGCGGGACGAATCCTTTCCCATACGATTGAGTTTATTTAGAACCTTGGCTGCTCTGCCGGGTGTTGCCCGCTCGTCATTCGACGACCAGCTTTGGCTTTCATTTTCTGGATGTGCAACGTCCTGAGTGTCATACTCGTCCGTTGATTTAGCTCCCTTCCCGTAGGGTCTAGCCCAGGGTACTACGGAGCCTCTGTCCCCCGTGCAGCTCCAGTGCTGCATGAGGTTCACCGGTTTCATACTTATGGTCGGGTCGCTACATGTGTAGCTTCCAATTCCGAAGAGCTTCCCATTTCTGTTGAAGTTGTATGTGCTTCCACTGTTTGTTACTCTTACTGAGTTATGGGCTCTTTGCTGTTGATGGGAGTCGATGCGACGTTTTAACATCTTCCAAAGAGCAGTGCCTGTGCCCTTTCGGGTGGTCTGGACTCTCGGCCCGGGGGTCCGCCAGCAGTTCGCATTCGCAATTAACCTGCTCATCTCTTCGCAAATATCGTGGACTTGGGCAATGGCTCTAGGTGACCAACCTCTTGCTTGCCCGTTGTATACATGCTCTTGTCCCACTTGGGTTTTTTCCCCGACCGCGATTGCGGCCATGGTAAGTATACAGTCCGCACCACTCGTTACAGCCTGTGGTGTCTCTGGGATTTTTTTCCCATTGTATCCATAAGTACGACTAACGGTCGCCCAACGTCCCCTGGGAAAGCTTCTCGTCCTGGAGGCCGTCTAAGTAATAAAGACATTTGTCGGTAAGCAACCGCTTGTTTACTTAGATCGTCATATACTATAACGGTTGGTTCACCAAGATCTCTGAAATACTCTGCTATTGAACATGCTGCATAGGGTGCTAAAAATTGTAAAGGAGCTGGATCTGAAGCTGTCGCTGCAACAATGGTAGTCCAAGCCATGGCGTTTGCCGAGTTTAACTTTTTAGCTAATTGAGCAACACTTGACCGTTTTTGCCCGATAGCTACATATACGCAAGTGCTTCCGGATTTTTGAGCCCCTACACTTGATTTAGCAGCAGCGGAATCGTTTATATAATCCGCCTCTAATTGTCGAAGGTTGGTTTGATGTATAATAGTATCGATTGCAATAGCTGTTTTACCCGTCTGTCGATCGCCGATAATCAGCTCTCTTTGACCGTTTCCAATGGGTACTAAACTATCAACAGCTCTTATACCTGTAGCCATGGGTGAATTTATTCTCGCTCTTGATTTAATACCGGGTGCTTTTCTTTCAACTAATTCTGGTCGAGTTGCAACTAAAGCACCTTTGCCATCCAAAGGTTGCCCTAGAGGGTCAACTACGCGTCCTCGTAAAAAAAGGCCTACAGGTACAGAAATAATGCTTTTAGTTCGTCGTGCTAAATCCCCTTCAGCAAGATCCCTATCACTTCCGAATAAAACCGAACCCACATAATCTTTTTCAAGATTAAGTGCCATACCTTTAACAACAACTCCGGATTTACCTACAAATTCAATTAGTTCTCCTGCTTTTACTCCATCAAGACCATAAATTCGAGCAATACCGTCTCCAATACTATCAATACGACCCACTTGTAAATAATCAAATTTCTTTTTTCGAAAGCGTAATACTAAACTTTTAAGTCCTTTAGGAACCTCTTTTGTTTTAGGTGAAGCTGTTTTAGAATCTAAAGAACTTGTAGAAGCAGACTTAGAAGTTTTTGCTAATACGGTTGGTTGCAAAGAAAGGTTTATTTTTTTAGTTTTTTGACCTTGACTTAAAGAACCTTGAGTGTTTGAGTATTTTGACATAAATCAAATGCAATAATAGCGTTACAAAGACGCTACAATAATCACTGTAAATTTTAACAAGCAATTAAACAACTATTTTACTTTTAATAATTTAATATTTTTACTAAATGATTAAAGTATTTCAGTATTTAAAAAAAACTATTATTAAATGCTAGTGACTAGGTTTAACTAGAGTAGTAGTCATTTTTATTTCCAATCTCCTGATAAGTATATAACTAACTGCAACTAGATATAAACTTAAAATAGCTAATATAATTAAAAGATAATCAAAAACATTTTTCTTATATTTAATCAATATAATAATTTGTTTTTTTTTGTTTAATTTTTATTTTTTTAAGTACAATCATTACTACGTTAAACAATTATATCTAATGACTATACTTATTAGTCTAACCTTTTAAACAGTTAGAGACGCCAGGTATTATTCGCTAAAGCTTGTAAAACCTTTTACTTTTTAATTAAGAAAAAATAAATAACTCGCAGGTAGTTGCGTTGCAACAATAAAAAATAATTTAAAGTTTCAAAGTTAACTCTACGATGTATAAATTATTTAAAAAGGTTTATGACAATAATTACTTTTACAAATACTATAAAACTTAGCCGCAAAAATAAAACTAAAACCGTTTTGTTTACTAAAACCGTTTTGTTTACTAAAACCGTTTTGTTTACTAAAACCGTTTTGTTTACTAAAACCGTTTTGTTTACTAAAACCGTTTTGCGAGTAGCCGTAAACTAGGCAGCCGTGTTTTGTAAAGTAAAAAAAACCCTAAACTAAACGTAAACTACGTAGCCGTTTTGTTTTTCGCGTCGCATTGTTTTGCTAAATTTAATTATAACAAATCCATATTTTAACGCCCAAAGAACCGGTTTTTGTTTGCACAACGCCTTTGGCAAAATCAATTTTTTCTGTCAAAGTGCTTTGAGGAACCCGACCTAAACTTTTGGTTAGGGTTTTGGCCATACCCTTTTTACCCCCGAATCTTCCCGAAAAAGTAATGCGCAATCCTTTAATCAAATAAGGTATTACAGTAGCTTCTGTAATATTTTCTGGATGCCAATTAAAAGCTACTTTAAAATTAGATTGATCAAGCTCTAATTGTTGTAACCAAGCGTAATCTTTATTCTGATGTTTGTCTTGTTTTTCAACCTGCTTAATTAACTGTTTAGTATTAAACACGGGTTGTTGAGCTAATAAGATTTTTTGATTTAATACTCGTTTTATATTGTTTCCCAAAGCTAATTCAGTTTTTATTGATTCTAAAAGCCAATTAGCACAATAAAAATTACTCAAACTCGGGCAAGCTAACAAAATTCTTTTTTTGGCCTTACCAAAAAGCTTTTTCAATAAAACACCAGACGCCCCTGTTTTATAGGTTTTGTTGCTTTTATTTAGCTCAACAGTGATTTTGGGCCTCGACTTGTCTATAATTTTTATATATTTGTTTTTATTTGTGCCAGTTCTTGCTTTAAGTTGGCTGCATGAAAGGTTTTTGATATCACTGGTTTTTGGGAAATTTTTTTTTATTTCAACATGATTAGCTGTAGAATCTAAGCGCGCATTGGCTAGTTGCTGTTTTGATAAATTTGTGGTTGGTTGGAAACTAGAAAAGGTTTTTGTAAAATTAGCATCCAAATATAGCACTGGACTCCAAGTAGAAAGGTGTATTTTATGAGACTGTCTACTTTCCATATTAGCGTTAGATGCTGTGATACCTTGTTTAAAATGCAAAATATAATTATTTTTAAAACTTTCATGAAATATTCGTTGATTAAATGAATCTAAGAGCTTTTTAGTATTTGTTTTAGCTGCCTGCGCTTTGAGGTCGGCTAAAAAATGATTACTTTTAGAATTCGAAAATAACAATAATGATTGTTTAAAGCCAGCAAGCGTTTTTAATTTCAACAAAGTTTCCAACAAGGATTGGCTCGTTTTTAAAATAAGTCCGTCATTGGTTATTGCTTTGATTTGATCTAGTTCTAGCTTGCTAGAGCTAATGTTAGTGCTAGAATTAGGTTGTTTTTCTTGAGTGTTTAGAGCTAGTGCTGCAGCTAAAAAATTATTTTTTTTTAAACCTTTGGCATAGGCCCCAAAACCAAATGGTGAAAACAAACTAAGTCGCTCAATGATATAATTTGTTTTTCCTAATCCACCAAAAGTCGTTAACAAAAAACAGTTTCTAGTAGAGCTTTTTTTTGATAAATTGTTTTTGGGCTGACAATGTTGAGCTAAGTGTCTTTTTTCATGGATTAGATGTAGATAAAATTGTTTAAAAAAAAAACTCATATGTTTGATTAATTTTAATGTAGCGATAAAAGACTTGTCATTGTTTAGCTTTATCCCTAAAAAGCACATGAGAGTTTTAAATTACTCTTCAACAAAAATAAAAACTTATTTTAATAAGCGGAAACTATATGCAAAATAAACTTATTTTAATAAGCGGAAACTATATGCAAAATAAATTAGTTATTGTTTTAAATAGTTTTTTCGATTAAAACAAGTTATATAATTTCAGTCTATTAACCTATTTATTATGAGAGGGACCCTAGATTATAAAAGACTACAATGAAAAATTACAGTATCTTTTATTGAATTTAATTTAAATAGTCTCACAACTATTTTACGGTAAATTCAATAAATTTTAAATAAAATTACAATTGAAAAAATAGATCAATAATAAAGTTATTAATTGCATAAAAGCTAATTTTCATTTTATTAATCATTAACTTTATTATACATGCATCTTAAATTAATTAGAAATTGCAAAAAATGTTTTTGGTGCACGGTTTAGATGATGAAAAGTTACCCGCGCAATAATGATATATATTCTACACTAACAGATCTTCGAGCTCTATAAAAAATAATAATCAAAGCTAAGCCAATAGCACTTTCAGCTGCAGCTACACATAAAATATATAAAGCCATTAACACCCCAATAATATCATCTAAATATGCAGCGAAGGTTAAAAACATTAAATTAATTGATAACAACGTTAATTCCACCGCGAGTAGAATATTGATTACAAGACGCCTATTGAAAAAAATGCCTGTGAGACCTACGTAAAATAGGAGAAAGCTAGTTAATACTAGTAATGACAAAGGACCGTAAATAGCCATGTGAGTTTTTCATTATTTAATTAGATGTAACCTAATTTTGATTAAAGTTATAGCCGCACCTCTTATGATGTTAATAAACACTAGATTAAATAACAGCTTTAGCTAAATTCACCACAGATATACAACCTTTTTTTAGTTCCAAGGGAACAACTGTAGTTATTCTCTTAAACAGGGGTTGTTTCCTTGAATTTATAGTCACTCCACAATTAGTGTTAAATCTCAAAGCGCTCCCGTCTAATCGACGTAAACTCTTTTTGGTTTGAATTATTACTAAATCGCGTAATTGTGTAGAACTATTAACTTTTTTTGTGACCTGTTGTGATTTTTTGCTATGTTTTTTAATTGTTGCTTTTAAAGAATCTCCTATTTTACAAGGCTTTTGTGACTTTTTTGATTTGTGAACTTTTATGCATTGAGCAATAAGTACACCGCTGTTATCTTTTACATATAATTTACTTTTAGGTATTAACATAATGTTATATTATTTTATTTAATAAAGCGGTTTTCATTTATCTAAGTAACTGTTGTTTAAACCTAAAATAAATTCTAACACATTTAATTGCACTAGCAGTTAATTTAATCTATAATTATTATAATAAATTGGTAAAATGTAGTTATGTTTTGAGCAACGCGAAAAACTTGTTATTAAATTTTTTAATTTTTTTATAGGTTAATATAAAAGTATTTTACAATACTCTATAAAGTAATAACTATAATGAAAAACCAAACATTGTCATGCTATATAATGTTTAGTTATGCAATTTATTTTAAGCCTTGCATATATCGCCCCAAAAAACAAAAACAAAAGCGCTAACACAATGTAAAAACATTTTATCCAAGAATCAAGTAGATTTAAAGCAGTTGAAAAAAAAAGCTCACTGTCAAGGCTTTCTATTCTAAGCTCTTGGTCTATAACTATTGTATAAGGTAGTATTATAAAATGTACCAAAAGAATTGAAAGCATAAAAAGTAAAAGCCCAACTAATTTTAATCGGTTTTTTTTTAAAAATGCAGCACAAATAAAGCAAAAACATTGGTAAATAAAAAAAAGCACTAATTGATAAAAAACACATACAAAATAAAGATCAAAGAAAAAATGGTGAGCAGTAAAACACTGTTGATTATTTATTTCTGAAACATCAATATTTCCAGAAACATTTATTAAAAAAGTAGCCTGTCCTGAAAAAAAGCTTACAATCTCGATAAAAAAGGGTTTAAACTCGTCAATTTCAATTGTCGTGGAATTGGTTTCTGGACTATAAAAACAAGTAAACAAGTTTTGTGAATCACACAAAATGTTACTGTCAACACTTTCTTTAAACACTACAGGTTTATTATTTTGTAAAAAACACTGAAAACCACTATAATATGAAAAATCATTTAAACAATATTCATTGACTTTATTTTGTGTACTAGCATTTTTAGAAATCTTGTTTAAATTTTTAAATAGTGTTTTGTTATTTATGCTTGAATTTAAATCTTTTATACCTTGACACCAATCAAAATCTATAAATTCATAGTAACTTAAGTAATAGCTACCTTGAAATTCAATATATAAACCCAAATTCAAATATATTAACACTATCAATGACGTTAATACCAAACCCACATAGAAAGTTCTATACTTTAACTCGCCGAATACGCTTGATATTGCGGTATTATTAATAGATTTTTTAAACATTGTAAAATAGGTTTTGCTTTTTATCGGAGTTAACAAGAATCGAACTTGCAATCTTCCGTTCGACAAACGACTGCCTTAACCTATTAGGCCATAACTCCTTATTAAAACCATTAGTTGGGCTTTTTTTAAAGCTTTCAATATTTAATAGCTATTTGCTTTTTATTTTTATATTAAAATTATTTTACACAATAAAAACCTGTTGTTGATAACCATTTACTTTGTTAAGCAAAAAACTTTGCTTTTTGTTTTTTTTATTATATTCTAGAATTATTACATTTTTATAATTTCGGGGAGTTTGCTTTTCTATATATATATATACAAAAGCTTTTATTAGATAAAGTTAACATAAAATGCTTTTTATAAAGCAAACAAAATTAAAAAAACAACCATTAAAGTAAATAAAGCGATAGCTTCCGTAAGAGCAAATCCTAAAATTGAATAAGAAAATAATTGTTTTGTTAATGATGGGTTTCTAGCCACTGCAGATATTAGTGAACCGAAAACGATTCCGATCCCTGTACCGCAACCGGCAAGTGCAATTGTTGCTGCACCAGCTCCTATAACTTTTGCTGATTCGTACATTTTTAATCACTATTTTTACTTGTTTAAGCAACGTTATAATACAAAATTACTTTTTTGGAGTTTATACCATAAAGTTTTTTTTAATAAAAAAATAAATACAAAATAAATACAAATATAAACCGCAACTAAATAAATGGCCTTTTTTTAAAAATACTTTTTATTTGTTTTATTCTCAATCACCTAATTTCATTAGTGCAGTCTTTAACCCCAATCGAGCTGAGTTATATTCTAAGGAGTAAAGCATTTATAAAGTCACAAGTAACTAATGTTATCAACAAAAGCGTTTCAAGCACAAATTTTTTAACAAAAATTTATAAATCAAACACGTTGAAAATAATTGCGTATAATGTAAAAATAAATTAAATTATTTAAAACGCTATGCATTAAAAACAAAGCACCTGCCTTATTTTTTATTTATTTTTTTATTTAGTTTTTGTTTATTTTAACAAATGTCTTATTTTTTTTATTTTTTATTTTATTTATTTTAACAAATGTCTTATTTTTTATTTTTTTTTTAAGAAAAGTTTTTGCTTATTTTAAAAAGTTTTTGCTTATTTTAAAAAGTTTTTATTTTTTTTTTAAGAAAAGTTTTTTTTTTATTTTTTTTTTTTAAAAAAGTTTTTTTTTTATTTTTTTTTTTAAAAAAAAGTTTTTATGATTTTTACTAATTTCCTTTTTTGGGTTATTTACTCTAGATAACTCTCTGTTAAGTATAGCGTATACTAATTTTTAGTTAAATTAACATTACCTTTGTAATATCAATTTAACTAAAAATTAAACCGATTTATAACTTTAAACTTTAAGAGCTTAAAGTCTTTTTTACTTAGTTTTATTATGCAAAAACACCCTTTTCATTTGGTAGACCCTTCGCCTTGGCCACTATTTGCATCTATTGCTTTAGGTGGTTTTACTACTGGATTAGTAGCCTGGTTTCACGGGTATTTATATGGAGATTTTCTAGCTTTGATTAGTTTTATAAGTTTAATTTACGTCGCTATTGTTTGGTGGAGAGACGTACTTCGTGAATCTGTTTATCAAGGCCACCATACGCGAGCTGTACAAACAGGTATACGGTACGGAATGATTTTATTTATAGTTTCAGAAGTTATGCTCTTTGCAGGGTTGTTTTGGGCTTTTGGGCACAGTTCTTTAGCACCCACTATTGAACTAGCAGGAGTTTGGCCGCCACGAGGAATTGATGCCTTAGATGCTTTTGGAATACCTTTTTTAAATACTTTGATACTTTTAACTTCTGGAGCCAGCGTTACTTGGGCTCATTACGCTATACTTTTAGGAGATCGTAAACAAGGAATTTTAAGCTTGGTAATTACAATAGTCTTGGCTGGGATATTTACAGCTTTTCAAGCATACGAATATGTCAGTGCTGATTTCACCATAAGTGATTCGGTTTATGGGTCGGCTTTTTATATGCTTACCGGACTACACGGCGCACATGTTTTCGTGGGTACTTTATTCTTAGCTGTTTGTTTATATCGATTAAGTAAAGCGGAGTTACGACCAGATCATCACCTAGGTTTTGAGTTGGCGGCCCTTTATTGGCACTTTGTTGATTTTGTTTGGTTGCTAGTATTTATAGTGGTTTATTGGTGGGGTAGCTAATTGAAATTAGCAAAACAAAATCTTTTTTTTATAAAAAAAGATTTCGTTACCGATTTTATGGTATTCTTTGTTTTTCAGTGGTATAAAAATAACTATGATTGTGAAAAATAAAATAAAAAATTTCACAAAAACAAGAGTAGGGCAGTGTACTGTGCACTTTATAAAGAAAAAAATTGCCTCATAACTGCATAGTTTAAGGGCACAAGCTTGCTAAGCGAAATAGCTTTATTGCTATTTAAATAATTTATTCAATATATTATGAATTTACCAACTAGTTTATATAGTTTGCTCTTATCAAAAGCTTTACTAAGCTTTAGTTATTTAGTTATTAACTTTATTACTTTTAAATTTAAATTTCCTGTAACGTTGGCAAACTATTTACGCCTTTTAATAGCAAATTTGGATTTTATAATAGTAATCACGATTTTGTTAAAATATGTTTTAGAATGGACCTTTTATATGTACTCGAATCCAGGTGGATTCATTTGTTTTTTTATTGTGATAGTAAACTGGATGTTGCTCGTACGGCAAAACTTTGTTGTGCGGTCCATATTCATTGTACAGCTAATTGGGCTAGTAGTATTATTACTAATAATACCGGGTGCATATTTCTGCTTTCTTTATAACGGCATAGATTACAAAGCGGGGACTATACCAGCATTAATGCTTTTTCACATGTGTTACACTTCTGGTTGGTTAATTGTTGATCCAAAGGCTGATGAAATTACACGTTTTTTTCAAAGACTAGGAGCCAAATTATCTTGGATAGACCCGTTGATCGAAAATGTGTCGCACCAAGATCTTTAAGAAATCTGTGTAGCTTTACAATGAATCTACTGAATTTTACTTACCTATTCACCTCGCTAGCAACTGGAAATATAGTTATTTTTATTTTTCTTTGCTTAGGCTTATTGACAAATGTATTAATTGGATTACGATTAATAAAGGTAAATTCAGTAAAGCTGTCAAATAAGTATTGCGTTATGGTAGATATTGTTAAATACGGTTACGGTAATACGTCGACTATTTTGGCGCAAATAAAAAATGATCAATTACCCAAAGCTACGTGGTATGCGTGGGCTATGACGCTAACATTAGGCGTATTATTTACTTGACCTTGCTATGCAATGACAAGTACAGGTGATGATATCAGTATAGATGCCAGCTTACACGGCGAGGAAAATTTTCCAGATCAGTAACACGTAGAGGCAAATTTGCAAGATCAGGAACACGTAGGCTTACCGATGAGCGAAGGATCTCGATGGCAACGTTTTCGTCAAATATTTTACCAGGTGGCTGATGAAAATCAAGAAGAATTTAGTCGAAGGCTTCTTGACCGGCGGAGTTTGCATCTAAATCGATAATCGCTGGGATTATTGGTGGAATTTCATCCACAATGGCTTATGTATCTGGCTTTCTTGGAGGAAACCAACCAGCAAACCCCTCAAAGGTCAGGGAGTCGAGGTTACAGCACGAGAACGAGAAACCAACCTTGCAAATAAGCCGAAGTTGCAACTGAAAAAGCCAAAGTTGCAAATGAAAAAGCCAATGTTGCAAATCGAGAAGCCGAGTTTCACAACAGCAGGCAGCACTTCTACGTGAGCAGGCAATACAGAAAAAGTCTTGGTTTCGATTTTTTGGTTGCTGGAAACAGCAATGAATAAACTCTTATAGCCAAACAAATAGATTATATATTTATAAAAGTAATTAAGTATTAGCGGAATCCAACCACTGTAGTTACCTATTACCCAATATACTTAGTAGGATTTATCTGACTATTTTACCACTTAAATAGCCCGCCCCCGCCCTTACATAAAAATGTTTTTTTATATAATTTATATAACCATGCACAACAATCTAATAATACAAAAACGCGTAAACTTATACTGTTGTGGTAGGTATTATTACCTTTGTAATGTAAACTGCCAAGGCTTGTTGTATTTGGTACCCCTCTAGAAATTTTTTTAGGTCTTGTATTGTATGTTTCAGCAATAACCTATATAAAGTTACATAAGATCATTATTATTATACCCGCTATATATAAAATGTTTTAGGTTAAAAATAAAGGTTAATTAAATCGGTTGTTTTTTGCTGTTGCAATATTACGAATTAACCGATAAAAAAAAAGCCATTTAAATTTTTCGGATGAGTATACTCCTAAAAAGTAGTTAACCGCTGTACATGAATTTGTATTGCAATCTACTTATATTCTATTTTCTATGTTTTCAGTCGTCAGGTTTATTTTATAGAGCATGCTAAATATATGACAATTCAATTTAAAAAATCTCAATTTAAAAAGCTTCAAGTAACATTTAACCATGCCCTGATTTTTATAGATTCGGCAAAAGTTAATCGATTAATGTGTTCAGGTTTTTTTTTTAACCTTAATAACCAAACAAATAAAATAAGCTATCGACGATTATATAGTTTCACTAAAACATCTTGCCCAATTATTGAAAAAAGTCTGTGGCTGAACTTTTTTTATGCAAGGACTACAGCTAAGCTTGCTTATACTACTAGTGAGAATTTAAACAAAAAGTTAAATACCAGAGGCACCATAACAAAAAAAACGATTAACAAGCAAAACAAAGAATCAAATCTACACAATAAGACAGGAGAAAGCTCTATTGATGCAGAGTTGCTGACAAATTTACACGTGTTTTGTTTGATTAGCATAAAAATAACTAAAAATAACACACACGCGACGATATCAAATTTGTTTGGTAAAAAAAAAACAAAATGGTGTTTTTCCGCGGGGCAATTGAAATTACCCGGGGGTCGTAGAAAAACAAGACTTTCGCAAAAATTGGTTTTTAAAAGCTGTTTAGAAAAATGTATTGGCTTTGGTTACAAATACGCTGTAATTCATTGTAGTGGTACTAGAGGCTCCAAAGTAAGAATTTATAGAAGTTTTGGTGAATCTATTAAAGTATTAATAATAAAAGATACAACGGGAATAGCTCACAATGGTTGTCGCCCGCCCAAAGTCAGAAGGGTTAACTAAGTTTTTAAAGAGTAACGTTCTAAAATGTTAGTAGTAAAGGTTAAGCTTTCTATATTGTTTTTATCTTCTGTCTTACATAGATTACATATTTAAAAAGGATAACTAAGCCAAAATTCTAAAAAAGCTTACATTTTTCTTAAAAATTACATTTTTTTATTTAACTCTATATCGATAAAATTTCAATAATGACTAGATCTTCTTATAAATTACCGTATGTTGCAAGATCACTCAACAGCAATTACGGCATTTCTCAAAATAATTTTAAGTTATTACAACCTACCCTGATATATCAGCGAAGTTCCACTATATTGCCAAAAATGATTGGCAAAACTGTTAAAATTCACTCGGGTCAAAAATTTGTTAATTATTTAATAACTTCATACGTAATTGGTTATAAATTCGGTGAGTTTGCGCCTACAAAAAAAAGAGCTCGATTTAAAAAAAAAAAAAACAGATGAGCGTGACTCATGAAATTATTTAATAACAAGCGTAAATTAATTAAAAACAAATAAAAATCATAAGAGTTTTTGCTATTGTCCTTCTCAATGGCAATATAAAAAAGGATAAAATTTATTGAAATATCAACAAACTCTATAATTATAAAATATAAATGCATATAAAAAAGCAAATTTTTCACAAAAGATATAACCTAGGCACAAAAAACAAAAGTAACAGCAGCCCACAAGCGCTAAAAAAATTGTTGGTTTTTTTAACGCAAGTTAAAATAATTTATAATAAAATATTGGCAATCCCTATAGCAAGCGGCAAGCAAGCTAATTTAATGCAGAATATTTTAGTTTTAATAAAATTAAAGAATAGTAACATTGAGTTACCTAAGATGCTAGAAGTAAAGCAGCAAAATAAACAATCGGTTGTGTTAGGCCAAGATTTTTTTTCACAGGGTAACCTCAAACCATCTTCTACCGTCACTGGATTTAAAAAATTCATGTATAATTCTGTAAAATTAAGCCAAAATCAACTACAACCCAATTATAATCGACGCAAATATAACCATTCCTACTATAATCAAACATTAAAAGAAATTACAAGGCTTAGTCGTATTTATGGTTATTTATCAAGAAACCAAATTAAAAATTATTGTGGGTTTACCGTAAAGCCTACAAGATATGCTAATAGTAGGACTTCTTTGTTAAAAAAAATAAATTTGCCTGAAAAGGTAAATAAAAAAGTAAAAACAAAAACACTTTTAAAAAATATCAACTATAACAGGCCTATTCCCAAACTGGTAAACTTTTTAGAAAGTCGTTTAGACGTAATAATTTGGAGAAATCAATTATCAACTAGTATAAGAAGTGCAAGACAACACCCAGGTCGTCTAGAAGTCAATGCAAGTTTGCAAAAAAAGATTAGTTATCAAACCATTTCGGGGGACGTTTTCACTTGGCTTGATTAAAAACGTAATTTGTTATCTTTGCTATTTTATAAAACATTAAATTATAAACCTTGTGATTTTATATTTGTTGTATATAAACTGATTTTAAATCAAAACAACACTAGTTTTTTTTTGTTTATAAAACCTAATAACTTTATTAATGTTAAAAGTGTGTGGAGTACATACTTTGCTGTTATTTTTATGTGCTTTTATTTTTAAAAATTATACAACTTTTTTGTGACCATTAAACAACTTTTATTATAATACTATAAAAAAGTTGAATAAACTAGAGATGATATTAATATTAATGGCGTACATAGTGTAATTGGATCGCACAAGGCTTTGTGACAGCCTTAGAACAAGTTCGAACCTTGTTGCACGCCGAAAGCTAAATTACAGCAAGACTCAAGCGTAAGACAACTAAACCTTATGGATTATGGTAGCAAACAAACATTGATTTCTTTATGAAATTTTTAAGTATCTGTAATTCAATAACTAGTCAAAAATGAACCTTTTTTTTATTTTTTGTGCGCTACTTATTTCAAGCGCTTTATTTGTAGTAAAATGTAATAATCCGGTTTATGCGGTTTTATTTTTAATTTTGGCTTTTTTCAATGCCAGTGCATTGACACTTTTAGCAGGCCATGATTATTTAGCAGCATTGCTGATAGTTCTTTACGTAGGAGCCACTTGTACTTTCTTTTTGTTTGCAATAATGATTTTAAATATCCAAATAGCGGAGATCTCGGAAAAACGACTAAAATTAGCACCTATTAGTGCTATTATGGGTATTATTTTAGCTTTACAATTAGAAACTGTGATATCCGGATTTGAGAGCCCATTAGCAACAGACCTAGTACCGCAATTAAAAGGTCTCGATGAAAGTGGTCCAGAAGGTATAGCTTTACTTATAGATACATCTACTCAAATTTATGGATTGGGAGCTATCTTGTATACTCATTATGCGTACCTATTAATTTTAGCGAGTTTAATATTATTATCAGCAATGCTTGGAAGCATTGGTTTAACTTTATCGAAAGGTACTGGAAATTTACGCCAACAAGTGTTTCAACAAAACATCAGAGACTTCAGACAGACAGTAGTAAAACATCGATAAGTAATAATCAAGTAAAGTAAGAACAAATTTAAGCAAATTGTTTGATTTGTTTATAACTAGGCTTAAAACCCTAAACTAAACCTAAACTACGTAGCCGTGTTTTGTAAAGTAAAAAAAGGTTTTGCGAGTAGCCGTGTTTTTCGTGTATCACTCGTAAAAAAACGGTAAACTACGTAGCCCTTTTGTTTATCGATAAACTCAAAACCTTTTTGTTTATCGATAAACTCAAAACCTTAATCACTAATAAAAAAAAAAATGTAAAATTGTCTGATTTGATATAACCGTGTGCTTTCTTTAATTTCCCTTAAGCAAAACCTATAGTAGTTGTAATTTTATGATACCCTTTGGCTACCTAGTTTATGGCTACGTAAAGCTAAAGTTAAAAACAAACCTTAGGGTTATTTTATTAAATGTAAACAACGTAAACCTATTAATAAGGATTATAAGAATTAAATTAGTGGGTATATTACTTTTTTACTAGCCATTAACAAGCTAATTACTCATAACTTGATAGGGAGCAGAGAACTTTGTTATCTAATTTCTTATAATAGCCAACAAGTTTAGCTACTATTACTTGATATTATTTTTTATTTTTAATTAAAAATAAAAAATAACTATAGGGTCAGCTTAAAGTTTTTGTTGCCATAAATGTGATTTTTATCTTATTATTCGTAATAAACTATTGCTAAGTAACTTTATTTTGTTTTGTTTTTTATATTTTAGGCTTAGCTTTTTTGTTAAAAAAAGCTATTTTATACAAAAACTATTTGTATAAGGTAGATTCAACAATTAAAGCTTTGGTTTTTTGTTATTAAGCTATAACTTTATAAGTTAAACAAAAAAAACTAGTAACCTATACATAAATTTTAAATTTTGTTTTGTAAATGATTTTTTTGGTAGCTATATACAGATTTTTCATTTTTTATAAAAACAGCGCTATTAATTTAATTGGTAGAATTTTGATTTTGTAAGTCAACTGCGGGAGTTCGAATCTTCCATAGCGCACTATATAAATAATAAAAAAAAATTTGAGAAAGTAATTGGCTCTTTTTGTAATAGTTTTATATTGGGATGTTGCCTAATTGGTAGGGCGTTTCGTTTTGGTCGAAAAGATTGTTAGTTCGAGTCTAACCGTCCCAGATACTGTTTCTATACATTTTTTTTTGTTTTCTATTTTAATTAATAGATATATAAATTAATCAAGAATTTAAGAAATTTAAACTGATTTTAATAATTTTTTTTTATTAAAATCAGTTTATAGATAGCTAAAAAAAATTCAGCAATATCTTGGCGAAGTAGAGCAATGGTTAGTTCATCGGTCTCATGATCCGGAGGTTGTCGTTCGATTCGACACTTCGCTCTAAAAATACAATTAAAAACATTTATCAATAAGGGGTTTACAATAAAAAAAAGCTTTGCTGTATAAGGTTAGCTAAGTTATTTGAGTTTCTAGTTTAGTTTTTATTGAATTACCGTAGCAAAGCCCTCAATTGATAAACTGGCTAAAACTAGCAACTTTGGTTGAATAGGTTTTAAAAAAAAATTAAAATTACAAATATGAGTTTACAACCAAAAACACGAAAATACAGATTACAGTTTAGAAATAAAACGCGTATTCATAATAAAATACCTTTTGATCTTTGTATTCGTAAATTAAAAAAAAAAGTTTGTTTTGAAAATTTGCGTAACATGATGCTTGGCACTCAACATGCTACCGATAATAGTTTTCAATATGCAAGTCTAGAAAAATCTTTTAATGAACGCTTGAATCTTAAAAGCTATTGTAAAATTACTGAAAATTGTCAGCCAATGCCTAAAGTTAGTGATACAGATAAGGTTTCTCAAATTCAGTTTATTACAAAAAAAATAGTAGGCGGTTTATGTATAGAGAAAACAAGTCTTTTCAACAGCACTATGCCAACCATCACAAATTTATCAACTCGAAATTTGTTATCACTAGCAAACAATTTAAAAATTTTGAGTTACGAGACTAGTGACCCGCGGCTCAAAAACTTGCTCTGTGAAACCAATAAACTTTTCGATCAACACAAAAGTTGTTGCTTAGCCATCACTAATACAAAAGATTATTTAGAAAATTTAGCTCAATCGAATTTTAAAAGTTTAATAAAAACGGCTGAATTAATAATGGTTGAGTCAACAAAAGTTCAACAAAAAATAGGTTGTTTGTCCATAAATTCACAAATAGATGCGCCGTCTCTTTTTTTGACTAATACTGAATTTAGTGAAAAATCCTCTGGTATTGATAAAATTAGATTTGGTGATCGTGGTTTTTATTTTTGTAGTTGGGGTACAATCACAGCTAAATTCATTGAAACTACTCGATTATTGATCGCTAGAAAACTAAAAAAAGCCGGTCGTTTTTGGATAAGAATTTGCCCCGATACTCCTGTAACACAAGGGCCAGCAGAAACTAGAATGGGGCGGGGGAAAGGTGGTATCACTCATTATGAGGCAAAAATTCGCCCCGGACAAATTTTTATAGAATTTAGTGGGGTTCCACAAGCAAATATTTCAGAAATATATAAGCAACTGTGTAAAAAAACTCCAATTAAAATGAAATATATATAACGTTATCATTAAACAAATAAAATCAGCGATGAATCTAAAAAATGGTATATAAATAAACCTTTTCGTTAAGAGCATTTTGAATATTTATTAAATATTACTAAATGGTTTTAGTTTTATGAGGATCAAACAACTTTTGAGAAAAAAAGTTGGTTTTTTTTAATATTACATATAAAAAGTTAGTTGTTTGATAATATTATATGTTGCCAGCTAATCATTATATTACAATAGTACATGGGGTGCTAATATTATAAATAATTGCATTATTAAGGTTAATAAAACTTTATTTTTATTAATAAAACCCTAAAAATGTCATGCTAAAAAATAAAGCAAAAGGGTTTTGTTTTTCGCTATCGTAAAAAAACCACGACATTGTTTATTTTTTTTACTCTTGGTTAGTTAAATTTATAGTTTTTATAAAGATTATTACTTTGCTACTATAATTATTTTGCAAATCTAAGTAAAAAAACCCTAGTGTTCTTAGCTTAATTGGATAGAGCGCCGAGCTTCGAACTCGGAGGTTATTAGTTCGAGTCTAATAGAGCATTTTTTACAATGTTTTTTTTTCAGACAATTTAGCATTGTCAAAAAATAATTAATATAGCGTTATGGTTTTGAGCAACGCGAAAAACAAAAAATGGTTTTGAGCAACGCGAAAAACAAAAAATGGTTTTGAGCAACGCGAAAAACAAAAAATGGTTTTGAGCAACGCGAAAAACAAAAAATGGTTTTTTTACGATAGCGAAAAACAAAAAACGATTTTTTTACGAGCAATAAAACAAAACGGTTGCAAAACAAAACAGTTTTGAGTTTAGCGAGAAACAAAACGGTTGTAAAACAAAACGGTTGCAAAACAAAACAGTTGCAAAACAAAACAGTTTTGAGTTTAGCGAAAAACAAAACGGTTGCAAAACAAAACAGTTTTTTTAGAGAAAAAAAGTTGTTTAAATAATTACAAAAATTTACTTTTTTGTTTTGTTTTTGTGGCTTCATCATTACGGTTTTGCGACTACGCAGCGGTTTTGCGAGTGGCGGTTTTGCGTTTAGCGGTTTTGCACGTAGCGGTTTTTTGTTTTGTAAAGTAAAAAAACGGTTTTGCGAGTAGCCATGTTTTGTATCACTTGTAAAAAAAACGGTAAACTAGGTAGCCGTGTTTTGTAAAGTAAAAAAAACGCAAGCAACGCGAAAAACAAAACCGTTTTGCTTGTAGTTTGTTTTGTAAAGTAAAAAAACCACTATGTGTAAAAAAAAAAACAAAATAGCTTCATGCCCTCTAATATTTTAGATAATGAAAAAATTCGCCTAAGTCTAGACTTTGGTGGTCATTTAAATGAGAATTGGACAAAGCGAAACTTAGTTCGCTATCAATTAGCCTACCAAATACAAATGTTGAGCCCTAAAAAGGCGGAGCTTTTTGCAATAAAACAAAGACATAGTAATATTTGCATGAACACGGGTAAAGTGTCACCGGAATTTTCCATTTTAAACAGCACACAGTTAAACAAAGTAATTTTACATTTCAATAGTGGGAGGTTATTGCAAACCCCTAGTCAAAGCAGTGTAATCGACCTTGCTTTTTCAGCTATTTGCAGTCAAACACCCTGTAAAGTGCTTTCGCGAAAGTCGGTTGCTGGATTTAAGCTTACAAAAAAATCATTGTTAGGATTAAAATCCACTTTACGAAAAATCGCCAAATATGAGTTTTATTACAAGCTTTATTTTATCGGAGCGGGTGAGTCTAAAACAACTTTGATAACTAAGAAATCTTCAGATTATTCAAGTAAACGCAAAACAATGGGTTTAGACTCAGCGTCATTGGCCATAAAAAATATTTTCATTTTCAAGGAACTGGATAACTTAGATTATGATGCGTTTTCCAATATAGCTGGTTTAGAAATTAAATTAATTTTTAATTAATTTATGAAAGTGTTAGACAATAAAAAGCTTTCAGTGTAATTTAGTGACCAGGTAGTTGACGTACTAGCTAGGTAAACGCATTATAACAAAAAAAATAACAAAATCTAGTTTTATTTGCATAAAGTTTAAATGGTAAACGAGTTAATTTTTTTTTTAACTTAAATTAAAGATTTTTTTTTAAATATGTTTAAGTGGTTCAGCAACCCTTTTTTTAACTCAATTTATAATACTTATTTTGCTTATAAATCAGTAGCTCCTACCTTAATAAATAAGCAAAAAACAACGCATATTATAAACAAGAACAATATTAATAGGCAAAGCTTGTTGAATATTCAATATAACAATTTTAGCAATTATTCACAAATAAATACAGCAACAACAGCTATAAAAAAGCGCCTCGACAAGGTTTTTTTAAACAATGAGTTTATTTTAGTTTGGGCAAGCTTGAAACCCATAGGCAAACATTTACCCTACTTGTTAACAAAAACATGTACGCAAAATAGCACTGGTATGGAAACAGGTACGATCAAAAATTTATCACTTTTATTAGATTTTTGCGAATTAAAAAACATAACGTTTCCGAAAAAATCATTAAATAAATATTGTCGGGACGTTTACCTGCCGATGATTGGCTGCAGTGTTGAAATTCTAACGCTTACAAAATTACCTTTAAACTTAAAGATTGTGACAAAGCAAACACAGCTGAAAAAAGCCTACAAACAAAATGATTTCAACCAAACTTTTAAGGTTAATGATAATAATTTAGGCTTTAGTAAAATTGTAAAAACACAACAAGTTGGGCAATTTTTAAATTTAATTTTAAATTCTTATAATTTGCAAGAAAAATGGCATAGCAATCAATTGTTAGGTGCTTTTGCGCGCACAAATATTCATGAGAGTTCAACCCAAGCTCGGCCATCAACAGTTGATATAAAAAAGGATTTTTTTTTTATCAGTAGTTGCGAGCTCCAACAAAGCTTAGTTTTACTACATTCTTACAAAGCAAATCATTGTGATACCACGAATATTGTAACACAAAAACAAATGGCTTTGCAACCTTTTCTAGGAGCTGTAAGCCACATAAAAACAATTTCGACAAAACAAAATAAGTATATATGTAAATTATTTAAAAACTTAATTTATATAACTGATTACTTAAGAATAAGATAAATCTTTAATTTAGCTCATTAAATAGATAAAAAAAGTGCTAGCTGCGATTAATAGTTTTACACGACTAAAAAGGTCTATTTGTTAGCTAAAATAAAAGTTTAATTATTTCTTTTATAATAGCTAATAGCTTGGTTATGACAGGCAGGTTTGTTTGCTAAATGTAGCTATGCAGTAATCGTTTCTTTACATAATCTGTAAAAAATACTTGACAATTAGTATTAGCTAGGGTTTAGATTCAAAGAAAAAAAAGTATAATTTTAATAAAAAGTTTTTTTAGTTTTTTTATATAACTACTACTTGAATATATATACTAACTTTGATTTTGAGCAATGAAACTTTACTATAAGAGCTATATAGTGTTTGCACTTATAAAATAATAACTAACATTAAATGCCACAATTAGATACTTTAACTTATTTTTCCCAATTTTTTTTCTTATTATTATCTTTTCTTTATATCTATTATTTCCTAACAACATACATAATACCCAGTACTTTAACAGCAGATAAGCTACGGGCGAAATTTAATAGTAATTTACACAGTGAAAAAGCACTTTTACGGACAAAATCTGCTTACCAGCCGGCTTGTATAGAAGAATTTGTATTAGATTCTTTAACATTAGAAGCATTTACCAAACTAGCTTGTAAAAGCGCTGCGACCGCAACGGTTTCAGATTTAACAGCTATCAATAAAATAAGTAAACACAACCTAAAGTCTGCTTTAATGCTAAATTATACCAATGCATTAGCCAACAAAAAGCGATTAGTAGGCAGTGATTTAACCGCTATTTAACACTGATTTTTACAACTCAGTAAGCTGCTATACTTGACTTTTTTATGTATGTTTTCCCTCTCTCTGTAAATTGTTATATTTATAGTAAGCTTTTTAAAAAACCTTGTGTAATTTTTTTTACCATTGTAATTGGTTTTGAGTGATACACGAAAAACAAACTACAAGCAAACACGTTTTTTTACGAGTAATAGAAAAACAAAAGGGCTACGTAGTTGACCGTTTTTTTTACAAGTGTATACAAAACACGGCGATGTAGTTTAGGTTTTGTTTTTCGCGTTGCTTACGTTTTGTTTTTCGCGTTGCTTGCGTTTTTTTACGAGTGATAAAAAATAAAAGGATTTAATGTTTATAAAAAAGAGAAATAGGCCATGGCGTGGGGTTTTAGTTTAATTGGTAAAACTCTAATTTTGCATATTAGAAAAAGCAGTTCGAATCTGCTAAACTCCATAAATAAATCTAAAACTCATTAACCTTTAGGTTTTGTGTATTAGTTTACGAGATTGTTTATAATAGGAAAAGTATTATGGTTAAGCGTTCTTATTTTTTTCATAATGACTTTTTTTATTAATAAAACTCTAACTTTAATCAATGATCTATTGCCTATATTTTTCCATAATAAAACTTACTATATGGTAACAATTTAATGAAAGCTCTAAAAGCTCAATTGGTTTCGAGTATTCGATTGAAAATCGAAAGGTTGTGGGTTCGACCCCCACTTAGAGCATACACATTTAAAATTGTAATGAAAAATTTAATTTACTGTATAGGGGTAGCTATATTGCGTGCATACAATAGGCTAGCACTACATAGTGCCATCTCTTGGGTAAAGGATATAGATTGGCATGGTTGAGCAAAGCCTTTGGCCAGCCTAGTTACAAAACGATTACCTTTACCGAGCCATAGAGCATGATATAAAAAATTTTAACCTTTATAGTTTGTACTTGCTATAAAAATTTGTTGAATAGTTGTTTGCGACGACGGCGATTTTTTTTTGTTTACGAGCTAGTAAACAACTTAAACAACTTTTTCTTGTTATTTGGTTGCCCATGCTTTTTCGCAAGCTAGAATAGTAAACGTAGTATTAGCAGGGCCTCCAAAAAAGTAAAAGTCTAAAACATTACAAAAGATATGACCATTATCGATTTTACACTTATTTTACCGGAACTTTTTCTATTAATTACAGTAAATATTCTACTTTTGTACGCTTTGTTTTTTGCAGGATTGGGGCAAAGCAATCAAAGGTTTTCGATTAGCCCAATAATTAAAAAATCTCAAAAAACTAAAAACGGCGACTATGTAGCAACCGCTATAACACCTGAAAGCTTAATTAGATCTGCTTATTTGTCCACGCCTTTACAAATAGTCGAGCCCTTAAGCTGGTTAATAGTGTTGAGTTTGGTATTTAGCACTTTGTTGATTTTAAACAACCCTGTGACAAACGCTGTTATATTGACCAATAGCTTTATTTGTGATGACTATGCTACCTTGTTTAAAGTTTTGTTATGCTTAGCTAGTGGGGCCGCGATAGCTTTAGCCATACCCAGTAAAAAAGGTTTTATGGTTGGTAGTTGCTACGCTACTCGCAGTAGTTATGAATTTGTTTTAATTATTTTGCTCGCTATTTTGGGAATGCTTTGTTTAATAAGTAGTTATAATTTTTTAACTTTATATTTAAGCATTGAACTGCAAAGCTTAAGTTTTTATTTGTTAGCTTGCTCGAAAGCGCGTTCAGAGTTTTCTGCTGAAGCTGGATTAAAATATTTTATTTTAGGAGCCTTTAGTTCTGCTATTCTATTATTTGGCATTAGTATAATATACGGTTCAATAGGTTCTATTTATTTTGATGACGTTACAGCACTATTGAATTATAGTGACAACAGCATAAATTTAGGATCAGGGTTAAATTCATTAATATCTGTTAATAAAGCCGTGGCAACTTATACTAATGCTCCATATATAGGTCTTGGTATAGGATTGACTTGTATTTGTATAAGTTTATTATTTAAATTGGCGGCAGTACCTTTTCACATGTGGGCTCCTGACGTATATGAGGGCAGTCCTATGGATATCACAGCTTTTTTTGCAATCTCAGCTAAAATCGCTGCATTAAACCTATTAGCTCGTTTTGTAATCGCTACAGAACAACTATTGGTACCTATTTTGAGTTTTGTTGCTATGGCGACCTTAACCGTAGGTACACTTAGTGCCATGAGACAAGTAAAAATAAAAAGATTAATCGCTTTTTCAGGAATTAGTAATGTGGGTTGGTTTATTATGGGGCTTTGTTGCGGTGGTTTAGATGCAGTTATATTACATCTAATAGTGTATGTAATATTAAGTATTACTTTATTCAGCATTTTAATAATCCCAATACATCGATTACAAGGTAGTTACTTTACCACGACTGTGGGAAATACTACAATTAAACATATAAGTGATTTAGGGCAAGTCTATAAAACAAATACAATTGTTGCCCTAGCTTTGACAATCACGTTTTTTAGTTTGGGTGGAATACCGGTTTTAGCAGGATTTTATAGTAAATACTTAATTATAAACGCAGCAATTCAAGCGGAAGCTTTAGCACTAATTATAATAGGTCTTTTATCTGCGGTTTTTAGTGCGTATTATTATATTCGAGTTGTAAAAACAGTTTACTTTTCAGAAAATGGCAGTGACTGGTTTAGTTTTTCAGTACCCACTAGCACAAACGCTTATCTTATAGGGATTACTTGCTTTTTCACCTTATTATTTATAGTCTATCCTGAATCAATTAATATTTGGTTAATAAACGCAAGTTTATAAAAGTGGAAAAAAGTAAAAGGGTTTTTTTACCATAGCGAAAAACAAAAGGCTACTCGCAAAAGGGCTAGGTAGTGTACCGTTTTTATTACAATAGGCAAAAACAAAACAAATCTTTAATTATACTGTTTGCATATTCTATTTACAACAAGCATAAATGCAGTACATATAAAAAATACAAAAAAATGAATTTAACAGAAAACTCTATTTTAGGTTGTCTAGCTTTTCCATTACTTGCAAATGGGGAAAGCTCGATTTTATTAGTTTTACAATTATTACCTTTGTTAGGTTCTGTGCTATTAACCCTAACTCCAGCGTGGCAGGTGGGTTTTATTCGCTTAATCGCTCTTAATGTTTCACTACTCACCTTGCTGTTAAGTGTTGTACTTTGGATTTTATTCGACCCTTTAACAGCTGATTTTCAATTTCGCTGTTTTATAAGTAGTGCATCACTTGAAATACCGAAATTCAGCAGCCAATTTGATACAATAGGGAATTTGTTTAACTTTAGTTTTAGTTTTGGAATAGATGGTATTAGTTTATGGTTAGTTTTGTTAACCACATTTTTAACTCCCGTATGTATATTAGTTGGTTGGGCTTTACCCGCAAGTCTACAAATAAAAGGACCTCAGTATTTGAAAATCTACTGCTTGATTTTTTTAATCTTAGAAAGCCTTTTATTAGTTGTGTTTTGTGTGCGTGATTTATTGATGTTTTATATTTTTTTTGAAGCCGTTTTAATACCCATGTTTTTACTGGTTGGATTATTTGGCTCTCAACCAAGAAATATACGCGCGGCTTATAAAATGTTTTTATATACTTTAGCCGGGTCCTTACCTATGTTGGTAGGTATTTTACTTATTTATTTTCAATGTGGTAGTACTGATTGGTCAATATTGACTACTACTTACTTTAGTGCTACAAGACAATTAATTCTTTGGTGCTTGTTTTTTTTCAGTTTTGCGGTTAAAGCACCTTTAGTACCTTTTCACGGTTGGTTGCCGGAAACTCATGGAAACGCACCTACCGCAGGTTCCATTGTGCTAGCCGGTATTTTATTAAAACTAGGCACCTATGGTTTTCTGCGTTGGTCAGTAACCGTTTTTCCATTAGCTAGTATTTATTTCGCTCCAATTGTTTATATTATTTGCTTAATTGGTATTGTTTATGTCAGTCTAATTACTCTAAGACAAATAGATGTTAAAAAACTAATCGCTTATAGTTCTGTTGCTCATATGGGTCTTTGCTTACTAGGTATGTTCGCATTTAATGTGCAAGGATTACAAGGTAGTCTTTTAATGATGGTAGGTCACGGAATAGTTTCTCCTGGACTTTTTTTATGCATAGGCATTTTATACGATCGCTATAAAACACGAATTATTAGGTATTATGGAGGTTTAGCTCAAACAATGCCGATTTTGGCGACCTCGATGTTAATATTGACCATGGGAAATATTAGCTTACCTGTATTGAGCCCCACTTTTGCTGCAGAGTTTTTAATTTTTACAGGTATTTTTCTTGTAAATCGATTAGTAGCGATCATTGCACTTTCCTCAATGGTGCTTACTGCAGCCTATTCACTTTTTTTATTTAGTCGAACTTTTTTTGGCAACTTAAAAACCGTATATATTTCAAAATTTTCAGATGTTAGTCGTCGAGAGTTTTTTTGCCTTTTACCCTTTCTGATTTTAAGCATACTTGTGGGAACAGCTCCCTTTCTTATACTCGAAACAATGCATGTTTCTATAGCCTATATTTTAGTCAGCTATCACTAAAACTATGATCATTGTTATGAAATATCAAACTCTATAAAAAAAAGCTATTATTAAATTAAATGTAATTATTTACACATAACAGCATAAACAAGAAAAATTAACATCTTTAAACCTTCTTAAAATTTACACTATTTAGTTAAACTATTCCTCACCTAAAACAACCCCCTTTAATCGACGTGTCACAAACTTAAGTAAAATTTTTTTAAAAAAAACAAACCTATTTAAAACTAAATTGTCACAAACTTAAGTAAAATTTTTTTAAAAAAAACAAACCTATTTAAAACTAAATTAGGTTACGGGTTGTTAATACATAAAGTAACATTAAATATTTAATAAAATGCAACAAACTTTTCGCTGCGCGTCTTTCGGTAACTCAATGGATTAGAGTGACGCTCTTCTAAAGCGTAAGTTCTAAGTTCGAATCTTAGTCGAAAGAGAAATGTTTTTAGTGTATGTTAATTTCGCATAAAGATTCTTGGATTTAATATTGTATAAAGTTTTTTTGCATTTAATAAAATAATTATTTTATTTTATTAACACCAAGTAATTATTAACAATTATAAACCTTATTATAATTATTCAATAATAGACCCGATTGCTTTACTTTTATAAGGAGAAAATAAAAAGCTTACCCTAAAACAAATTATGTATCCTTTTAGTTATATTTTTTGTTGACTAGTTTTAGATAAGCTTATTATAAAATAACTACAGTATTAGCTAGAAAACAGAAAGAATTTCAAATTTTAGTTGTTTAAAACAATACTTGTAAAGTAAACAAAAAATATAACTAAAATTTACTGAAATCAAATAACAAGCTAAAAGCAATTATTGGTTATTATTTGTTGTTAATTGTTTTTTTAACTCTTAGGACGGGGCTGGCGAAATTGGAAGACGCAGTGGGTTTAGGTTCCATGCCTTTAGGCACTATCGGTTCGACTCCGATGTCCCGTAATCAGCCAAAATAGCGTAATCTGGTAGCGCGTAGATTTGCAAAATCTAAGGTAATGGTTCAAGTCCATTTTTTGGCTGCGGCTATAGTTTAACGGTAGAGCAATTGACTTCCAATCAATAAGCGTGGGTTCGATTCCCACTAGCCGCTTGTAACAATTTTTTTTTATAAAAACAGACTTTTTGTAATAAACTATTCTTAACTAAATTACAAGTTTATTTCTTAAAACTTGTAATTATATTAGATAACACAAAACATAGCTTAAATTAAATAACTTTGTTTACAATACAATATAGAGGTAAATTCAGTTAGATTAAAAATTAAATAATTTACAATGTTAATCTTAGGAGCCAACGTATCACAAAAAAAAGCCGCGTTGTTGGCATTACAAGCTATTTATGGGGTCGGCAAAAATACAGCTACAGCTATATGTAGTCTTGTAGGAATTTCGCCTCAAACAAAATTGTATGAGCTTAATTCAAGTCAATTAGATTTATTAGCAAAAAGCTGCCGTAAGTTAATAACAAGCAATAAGAAAAGAGAAAAAATAGAATCCATAAAGGCACTAGTTAAAATATCTAGTTTTCGGGGAACTCGACATATCAATGCTCTTCCTTGTCGTGGGCAACGAACTCGAACCAATGCATTTACTTGTAAAAACCAATTATCAAAAATAAGACCTTTATTAAAATAACTTAAACACTTGCAAACTAATAAATTTCTTAATTGATCATGTTACGTATAAATAATTATATATGGCTTTTTAGATTTTTTTTTGTATAATCCAACTACAATATAAAAAAACTTAAACTTAGTAATAATGTTAATAGGTGTATTTGCTATTTATTGTATTTTAAAATTTAATCGGTACTTTATATAGATTCTACTTTACAATGTTTGATTAAGTTTTTACTTTAATAAATTTAAATACAAGCCAAAGTTAAATAACTCTAACAAAAAAGAAAGCACTAACAAATAAAATGCTTAACTTATTAGCTAAAAGGTCATGTAATGAATTGTTATTAATACTTAAAAGCTATATTTTTAAAACTAATATTGTTTTGTTTTTCGCTAAATTCAAAACTGTTTTGTTTTGCAACTGTTTTGTTTTGCTTGTAGTTTGTTTTTCGTGTATCACTCAAAACCCTAAACTACGTAGTTGGGCTGGTAAAGTAAAAAATGGTTTTTCGTACTATAATAAATTTTTTTTCTTATGCAAGCTCTCTTGGTCTAGTAGGTCTAGGACGTTGTTTTTTCGCGACAAAAACGTGGGTTCAAATCCCACAGAGAGCGTAAATAAATGAAAAAAAACTATGCAAACAAAAACAAAGCTGAAAGCGAGTTAATTATAACTAAAATAATCACAACCCCGTTATAATTAAAAAGCAAAGTACAACTATTAAATTGCATAATCATTTTTTATCACGCAAATAAGTAGTTTAAAAGCATAGTAACTATCTGCTTTTACTTTTTTGTTTGGTGGCTAAAGTTAATTATTGGTTTAAAAAGTTAAATGCCTTGAATAAAATATAAATTTAAAGTTACTACTAAAACAATAAAACTTATCACCGAGGATATCTAATAGCAAAAGCCCAAAATCAACAAAAGGTCTTAGATGTCAGCTAGACAAATATAAAAGAGTGTAGCTCAATAGGTTAGAGCGTCGTATTCCAAATACGGAGGTTGTCGAATCGTTCTCGGCCGCTCTTGAAATAAAACAATTAATTTGTAGAATTTTGCTTGTCTTCTATAATTCTAGGTCAACAAAAAAAATCCATCTCTTTCGTGTTTCGGCGAGCCCACAAACAAATTTATAGTTTAGCGATAATTACACTTTTTTTTACCTGTTATGCTTGTAATTAATAAAAAAGTTTAAAAAATGGCTACTCGCAAAACCGCTACACGCAAAACCGCTGCACGCAAAATAGATATCTATGCATTTTAAACAATAAAATCTAATAATTACGAATATTACTAGATAATTTTAATGAGAGGTGGCTACCCGCCGTGCTGTGTTTTACACGTAGTGTTACTTGCAAAACAAGCACCATAAAATGTTTATTGTTAACAAATTTGTTTATATATAGATATATGTTATAATTGTATAATAAAGTCTAAGCTGCTAGCTCAATTGGCAGAGCACTCTGCTCATGACGGATTGGTTAGAGGTTCGATTCCTCTGCAGCTTAAATAATTGTTTGTTAAACAAATCTTGTTTAACAAACAATTTTATTCTTAAATTCAAAAGAGTTGTAATTTATTTGTTATTATATATAAACAAGTACAAAGCTTTATTTTTTTTAGACTTTAAATATATATTGGTACTAATTATTTCTAATAGCTAATTACTTTTATTGTTTTTATTACAAGAGCTTACCCTTGTCCCTATTTGTAAATAAAAGGGTAGTTGGCTGAGTAGGTTAAAGCGCTATTTTGCTAAAATAGTTGTACTTAAGTACTGGATTGGTTCGAATCCAATACTACCCGTGTTTACCCGTGTTGCGTTGGTTTGCGTAAACAAAATTTAAATCCAAGGATAGTCTAGTAACTAAAAGCCGCGTCTATATTCTAGCTTGTCCACAAAGGTTAATGCAATCAACAGATTTAGGCAGTGTGCCGTATCTGCTAGATATAACCCTTAAAAATAAAGTATAACAGTGAGTTATAAAGTCAAGGCTATTTTATATAAAGCATAACTAGCTAGATTTTTTCCCTAGATGGGGAGCTTAGTTGTTTTACTTTTTTTCAGTTTTATTTTGACATGTACGATTATTTATCAATCTTGATATATTTAATAGCTGCAGCTACTTTTGCTACTATTTTTAGTGGAGCTGCTTTTTTAGTAGCGGTGCGTCGAACATATTCCGAAAAAACCTCAAGTTATGAATGCGGTTTTGACCCTTTTGATGACGCTAGAAGCCGATTTGATGTGCGCTTTTATTTAGTTGCTTTACTGTTTTTAATAATGGACCTAGAAATCTTATTTTGTTTTCCTTATTCAATAGCACTCGCTGATATAGGAGACTTAGGTTATTGGGTAGGTATTATTTTTATACTAATTCTTACCGTGGGTTTTATTTATGAATGGTCTAAAGGTGCTTTAGATTGGTCTTAAATATCACCAGTAATGGAAAGCATAACAAGGGTAATACTCACACCCAGTAGGGGGCAAAGAGCTCCATACCAGCAAAAAACCTTCATGGTAACGTCAAACATTACCTTTCTTATTGAGGTACGTAAATTCGCACCTAGAAAATTTACTTTGAATTAAAAAAACACTCAGTTTCATGCGACAATTATTCGAAATTATTAATATTTTCAATTTGATTACATTGAATGTGGTTCTTGGTTTGGCTTACTCAGTCATTAATTATATTACTTATAAATTTAAATAGCCTGTAACGTTAGCAAATTATTTGCGGCTTTTTATAAGTTTTTTAAATTTCTATATAGTAATCACGATTTTGTTAAAATATGTTTTAGAATGGACCTTTTATATGTACTCGAATCCAGGTGGATTCATTTGTTTTTTTATTGTGATAGTAAACTGGATGTTGCTCGTACGGCAAAACTTTGTTGTGCGGTCCATATTCATTGTACAGCTAATTGGGCTAGTAGTATTATTACTAATAATACCGGGTGCATATTTCTGCTTTCTTTATAACGGCATAGATTACAAAGCGGGGACTATACCAGCATTAATGCTTTTTCACATGTGTTACACTTCTGGTTGGTTAATTGTTGATCCAAAGGCTGATGAAATTACACGTTTTTTTCAAAGACTAGGAGCCAAATTATCTTGGATAGACCCGTTGATCGAAAATGTGTCGCACCAAGATCTTTAAGAAATCTGTGTAGCTTTACAATGAATCTACTGAATTTTACTTACCTATTCACCTCGCTAGCAACTGGAAATATAGTTATTTTTATTTTTCTTTGCTTAGGCTTATTGACAAATGTATTAATTGGATTACGATTAATAAAGGTAAATTCAGTAAAGCTGTCAAATAAGTATTGCGTTATGGTAGATATTGTTAAATACGGTTACGGTAATACGTCGACTATTTTGGCGCAAATAAAAAATGATCAATTACCCAAACCTACGTGGTATTCCTTGGTTCCGCCAATACTTGGCGTAATATTTACTTGACCTTGTCATTGCATGCAAAGTATAGATGGTGGAATGCAAAGTACAGATGGTGGAATGCAAAGTACAGATGGTGGAATAATTATAGATGGTGGAATGCAAAGTACAGATGGTGGAATAATTATAGATGCCAGCTTACGCGGTGAGGCAAATTTGCAAGATCAGGAACACGTAGGCTTACCGATGAGCGAAGGATCTCGATGGCAACGTTTTCGTCAAATATTTTACCAGGTGGCTGATGAAAATCAAGAAGAATTTAGTCGAAGGCTTCTTGACCGGCGGAGTTTGCATCTAAATCGATAATCGCTGGGATTATTGGTGGAATTTCATCCACAATGGCTTATGTATCTGGCTTTCTTGGAGGAAACCAACCAGCAAACCCCTCAAAGGTCAGGGAGTCGAGGTTACAGCACGAGAACGAGAAACCAACCTTGCAAATAAGCCGAAGTTGCAACTGAAAAAGCCAAAGTTGCAAATGAAAAAGCCAATGTTGCAAATCGAGAAGCCGAGTTTCACAACAGCAGGCAGCACTTCTACGTGAGCAGGCAATACAGAAAAAGTCTTGGTTTCGATTTTTTGGTTGCTGGAAACAGCAATGAATAAACTCTTATAGCCAAACAAATAGATTATATATTTATAAAAGTAATTAAGTATTAGCGGAATCCAACCACTGTAGTTACCTATTACCCAATATACTTAGTAGGATTTATCTGACTATTTTAACATGATTTTATTCTACACAAACCTACAAACAATAATATTGGTAAAATTAACTATGGGCTTAATTTATTTAGTTACGAATTATATAACTCATAAATAAAATCTTGCTATTGTATTAGCAAACGTTTTACGGCTATTGATTAGCTTTCTTGATTTTTGTTTTTTATTGGTCTTATTATCGGGATATATAAACGGTATTCCATGGTATATGGATACTCTATTATAGGAGTCTTATATTTCATTTTTATGTGCGTTTTGCATGTATCCTTGTACGACAAGATGGGCAGGTACAGCCTTTATAATAGGGACATTTTGTCTTATCGTGCTGTTAATATTATATTATCAGTTTATTTCCATGGGTCTCGGTTACAAGAAATGTCCTCTCTGTTTATGTTTCACATAATTTATATTAGCTGTTGGTTGATTTTCGACCCTTATGCTAAAGCAATTACACGGTTTATGGAACACCTAGGGGTTATCTTGGATAGACCCTTTGATTGCAGACATGCCTCATAAAAAGGTTGTATTACGTAATTTATGTAGCTTTCATCTAGGCTTATTAAACTTGACCCTCACACTTAGGGAATGTAGATATAATAATTTTAGTTTTACTTGGCTTAGGGTTACTTACAAATGTCTTAGTTGGATTACTTTTAATAAAGGCATCCGCATCAGCAAAGATCCATCATGGGTTTATGGTGCAAATTATTATAAATGGATATAGTAACATATTAACAATTTCTGATCAACTGAAAAATAATAAGTTGCCATGGGTTGGTATGCATGGGCTATGGTATTAACCACGGCTTTCGTATTTACTTGTCCTAGCTATGCCATGCCCCTTAATGAAAAGGCAATCAGTATATGAGTTTGAAATTGATGAAAGTCAAAATCAAGAAGTTTTTGAAACGGCTGATTCAGGCCAACCTTTCGGTGAAAGTCGCTGGATTGAAAAATGTCAAGGAAATAGCTGACCATAATGTGGATGAGACTCTTAGAAGAGTAAAAAGTGCACCTGCCGATTTATTGTACTGAGCTGGAAAAACAGGTGCAGCGGTTTTGGCCGGGGTTCTCGGCACGGGTTAGGCTTGTGTTTTTGGAGGAGATGCCGAAGTAACCAAGCGGGCACACGCAAAAACCCTCTGTAGACGAGGTCATCAAGGCTAATTTTTCACTTACAGCGGTAATGAGTTAGCCAATACAAACGCTGAGCTAGTTAAAGATAATATAGCGAAAAGCAACCAAATTATAACTTTACAACACGTCGTGGTCTAGTTGGTTTACTGCTGGAAAGGCTCTAGTAGTGAATAAATGCTACTCATAACCAGATATTTTTTAAATAAACCCCCCCTGCTCCTAGGCTTTATTTACTCTGCGATAGGAAAAACAGTTCGCTATTCATGGGCGGGTGGTGAGTTTAAAATCAAACGATTAACAATAATGAAAATGGAAATAACGCTAGTAATAAACTAATGAGGATAAGTCGCTTGCGTATCCCGTATAATAAACGGCTAAGTCTCATTAAAGAGATTAAGTCAGTTTTCTAGCACTAAAGCAACAGCTTAAGCAGTGCTAGTTTTAGCTTAGTTCAAGGAGAGGTTGGGGTATTGCTTAACTTGGAGGTTATAGGTTCAAGTCCTATCAAGAACTTTTATTTTGAAATATAAGTTGTTGTTTAAGTAAACAACAACTTATATTGATGGTAATAAAAAATAAATTATCAAAAAAAGATCATCGAATGGTTGAGTTAGGCAAGGAAATAACTGCAAGACCTTGCTGGAGGATTATTTGCTTGCTATAAAAGGATAGGATCAAAATCTTTAAAAAATAATAAAATAAAACTGCTGGTTACGCTTAGGTTAAAATTTATTAGCATTACCTAAAACACTTGTTTTATGGTATGGAAGCCAAAGAATTGGGAAATAAATAATAACGCTGACGAGGATACCTTTTCTCTTAACAGAAATTACCTATCAAGGGTATTTGGATAGTAAGTCGAGCCGAATTCATAAGTATTGTTTGAGTTTAAAAGAAATAGCTCATTTAAATAGTTTGCAATGAGTAAAATTTACAATAAATTCAACAATGGTTAAATTTTATTAAAAATATAAAAATCAATTAACAGATGCTGAAGTAGTACTGCTCTTAAATGGGTTGATCCTACGATCTTGTTTTAAAATTAAACCATGGGCTTGAGTGACCTTAATAAGTAATGCGATTACAAAACAACTAATATCAAATAAAACACCTTAATCAAGAAACTCTTTTATTAGCTCAATTATATTGTAACAACAAATTATATCTGTTCTACAGGACTTTACAGGATATATGGCATAACTTAAATCTCCAACTTAGTGGGTATGTAAAAAGCATGATTTTTCTAGTGATAAACCTTTTGTAAATTGTAAGAAAAATAAGTACACGATAAATTTAACCTGCTATTAAAGCAAGTTTTAGTAGAAAACCATTTAATTAAGAAATGGCATGCTATTTTTATGCTTTTATAAATAATGATAAATTTCAGGACTGATGATTAATCTTTTAGCTAAAAAAGCTGAGAAGTTATTGCTTATCAAGGGGTGACAAAGTGGGTGTTTACTATGATGCGTCAGCATGGGCTTATCAAACCATGGCAATAGGATAGGATATTGTGCCAATTAAGCAATGTTCTAAAATTAGAAAATAATAAAAAAAAGGACATTTATGCTTTTTTCTTAGAGGAATTAAAAAAGGTTGATAAAAATATTTTATTTAGAGAAGGGGCTTCTTACAAAGATTTTTTTTTATTTGAGAGATGCTTAGCAAAAACCATAATAGGCTCATTTGTGAGAAACAGTTGGTTTTGCTGAAGATTTACAAGATTAAGGCAAGTTACTAAAAGCAATATGTAAAATTAGCGAGTAACTTACTTAAAATATTAAAACAACAAGCAAAAGCTCATGATTTCATGAGAATAAATGTATAGGGTGCTATTTAATTTAGATTTATTTATTATAAGATATTATAATGATTCATATATAATTTATCATGGTTTATATTTTCATGGAAAAGGTTAAACAAATTAGTATAACTAAAATAGTTAAAGATCAAACGAGCTTAAAACTTAAAACTTAAAAAAACAAAAACAATTAACGCATTTGTTGCAAATTCTATACATTTTTTAGACGAGGTTATTTGTCATTATATAATTAAAAGGCTTGAAAACCAAGGTACTTTAGCATTACGATTCATGATTGTTTTTTTTTATAAAACCCGAAACCCTTGTTGCGAGGATTTTTGTTTTGCGTTTCAACTAGTTTTTTTCATTTTAATCTTGTTTTTTTCTTAAAGGAAAATCAAGTTGTAAAATACAAACAAGCTTTTGAAGCTCTGTTGGTTGAGCGCCGAGCTGTTAACTCGGATAGAGTCGGTTCGATTCCGGCCGAAAGCGGGGATTTAAATTTTATACATAAACTAGCATAAGCTTGCAAATTTAGCGTGACAAGTGTAGGCTTGTTTGTTAGCGTTTGGCAATAACTACTTATGGTTTGTTTTAAAATAAAAAAAAAATAACACTGTTTAACAAATCTATATTAGATTTGTTAAACAGTGTTATTTGTATTAAACTTATTTAAAAAATTTGCTTTTTTTTTACATGTAATTGTAGAGTTTGCCTAGTGTAATAGAGTAAATATAGGAGGAATCCCATAGAGGTTTATTGGAGCTTTTTTGAAAAAAGCCGCTATTCACGTAGCACGCGAGTTCGAATCCCGCTTCCTCCGACTTTAGAATTTAGTGTAAACTACTATACAACCCTTAGTAGCGAGTCGCTAGAAATTTTTTTCATGCAATCAATTATTAATCCATTTACCATTTTATATTTTTCCCTAGGCCTTATAACGCTTAGCGGGTTTGGTATTCTTTTTTTAAATGAAGAAACTATTTTAGCGATTTGTTTTTTTATTTTCCTTTATTTAATAATTAAAAATTCTGACGTTATTAGTGAAACGTTATACTCACAAAAAGCAGTAAAAAAAGCAGAATTATTAACTTCTCTGATAAAAGGGCAAACAAATGCTGTTAATGCTAAAATTTTAATAAATCATAAAAAATACGAGCTTACATTGGGATTAGAAAATTTATTTAAAGAATGCGATTCAAAAATAAATAAAACTTTCTTAGCTGTATAATCAAGCAAGCACAACATTTTTAGTGAAAACCCCCTATTTTCTAAAAAACAGCTTATTTTTGTTGGCTTTTATGTAAAAAAAAATAATTAGCAACAAGCATAAATAGGCCAACAAGTTGATCGAGGAGTTTTTGCAATAATTTTAGTAAAATTAATTAATTTAACATTATTAGCGATATCGCGCCTGTTTGATGGAAAAGGTAGACATGAGAGCTTTAAAAGTTCTTGCTTTTTATAGGCGTGCAAGTTCAATTCTTGCAACAGGCAAGATTACTTGAATATATTTAATCAACCAAATATGCTTATAAGTTGTTATATTTTAAATATGTTTATTAAACACTATTATAAAATATTAAGTAATTGCAATAAAAAAAGGTGAACTGGTCAAATAAAAAAAAGTTGAATAAAAAAAAACTAATTGCTAAACAGCGTAGCTATTTTTTTGTATTGTTTTTTATGATTAACACAATTTAGATTGTCTAAAAAAAAATTTTAACAAATAGCATTGACAAAAGCTAATATCAAAAAAGTTATTTTTTTAAAAATAACTGTTTAATTGACATGGACACGCATAACATTTTGTTGTAAATGTTTTTATTTGTTTCACAAAACTATTACTTATATGGAATATAAAAATAATTATTTTAATTATCGAAATGTTTTTTTTGCAAGTTTATTTGCTTTAATTGCAAATAACAATACGCTTTTTGCAAATAACAGCACGGTTTTGGCGTTTTGTGATTTGCCTAGAAATTGGAGCGTTAGTTTTCAAAATCCTGCTACACCTTTAATGGAGGGTATTATAGCATTACACAGCGATATTTGGGCTATAATGCTTTTTGTGGCGGTTTTTGTGCTTTATATTCTTTCTAGCGTTTTAAATAAATTTAACTTCGCCAAAGTAAACAAGTCTTATAAAGTTCATCACAATAGTATGATTGAAATAATTTGGACTACACTTCCAGCTTTGCTTTTGTGCGTTATAGCTATTCCTTCTTTTACTTTATTATATAGTTTAGACGAGATTGTAGATCCGTCGGTGACTATTAAAGTAATCGGACGACAGTGGTATTGGAGTGCGCCGTTTAACGGTGATTTGGATTGGAAAATAAGCTGCATTGGGCAATACATGCCTTTTATCCCCCTGTTTTAATTTAACTATGTACGAATTGAAAATCAGAAATATTAGGACAAGTGAGCCTACATCAGTGTCACGGTCTGTGGCTCTTCCGGGAAGAGCTACTAAGCACTTAACTCACCTGACCCTGCGCCCGAGAGGGGGAGCAGGCTTCCACTCAAGGATGGCCGAAAGGCTCAGGGGACCACAGCATGTTAAGAACGGGCGGCTGAGCCGAATATGTCTAGGCGAGAAGGCCGTCCAAGCGAAAAGCGCCATGGTGAACTTTAGAAACGTTTCCGGGGTACACACTCCCCCCCAGGTTGGCATTACAGAACCTGTGCTCTGCTATCGAACCATTAAGTCCAGTATGTGGATCGAACCGGATAGAAAGGGATTACTGCGACGAGCAGGACCGCGATTCTCGCCTAAAGCGTTAGTGATACCAAATCACTGGAACTCGGGATTGGCTAAGGGGCTAAAGTCCTATGCCAACGGAGACTCCATAGTAGTTAGATTATATTCTAGCGAAGGGAGTCAGTCTAAAACAATGGATCAATCCGGCGTCGACGAGAAATCGCACACGCCGGAAGAGGCCATAGTTCAAACTGCTAAAGGAGCAGACACAGAAGTGGGGTCTTATAAGGCCCTACTGAACCCTACTATTTATAAAATGGCGTACGAAATTATCAAATCAAAAAAGGGCAATACTACCCCTGGCGTGGACAATGCAACCTTGGATGGTATCGGGACTGCCTGGATTAATAAAACGATTGTTTCGATGAAAAACCGAAGTTTCCAGTTCAAGCCGGCTGTTAGGAAATATATTCCGAAACCAAATGGCAAACTACGACCTCTAGGAATCCCGACTCCTAAGGACAAAGTAGTGCAACAGGCAATCAGACTTATCATCGAACCGCTATTTGAACCGCATTTTCTGAATTCCAGCCATGGATTTCGACCAAACCGCTCCGCACACAGTGCCTTAAAGGATATAAGGAGCTGGACTGGTATTACATGGATGATCGAAGGTGACATTAAGGGATGCTTCGACAATGTGGATCACCACGTTTTAGAAGAACTCCTGAAAAAGAGAGTCAAGGACCCCAACCTGATTGATCTTTATTGGAAATCCGTAAAAGCGGGTTATGTCAATAATGGAACCTACGAACCTCACAGCTTGACTGGGGTCCCCCAAGGAGGTGTTTTAAGCCCTTTTCTAAGCAATGTGTATATGCATGAGTTGGATGTATTCGTGGAAGGACTGAAAGCCAAATACAATAAGTCGAGTAATCGGCGGGGGTCTAAACAAAACCCGAAGTATACAGCTAGTCTAAAACGCTTGAGGGAACTCCGTGCGGCCGGCGAAGGTAAATCGATTAGGAGAGCTGAACTAGAACGTGACGGCATTCCTAGCATAATACGAACAGGTACTCGAATCTATTACGTCAGGTATGCGGACGACTGGGTGATTGGGGTCAGAGGCCCACGCTTCCTAGCCGAAAAGGTTAAGGAAGAAATGGAAACCTTTTTACGCCAAAAACTCAATCTAGAGCTCAGCAGAGAGAAAAAAGCTATTACTCACCTACCCACGAACCACGCTTTCTTCTTAGGTTGCATAATACGAAGGCACGGCCCGAAGTATATGCAGGGGCTGATTAGAAAGCGTGGATCTCAAAGGATTAGAGGCTCTAATACGCGAATTATCCTGGAATGTCCCATTAAAATGATCGTATTAAAATTAAAAGAACAAGGCTATGCGCATGTCGCTGACGGGAAACCAAAAGCTGTAACTAAATGGATTTATATGAAACCGGAGGAAATAATATTACGCTACAACTCAGTTATACGTGGATACCTCAACTACTATAGCTTTGTCAATAACCGTAATATGCTCCGGGAACTTACTTGGATCCTGAGTTTCTCCGCGGTGTTGACATTTGCAAGGAAATGGAACATTAGTCCTAAAAAGGTCTTCAAGAAGTTAGGAAATCCACCTACTTACCAAACTAGTCGCAAGACCCGTAAGGGTAGCAAGACAGTCTCTTACAGACTGGACCTCGGAGACTTAACCATTAGCCCCATGAAATTCGATCTGATTAACGGAAAAAATATAGACCCTGTTAAAATAAAGTACTATAGTACAAGATCTCACTTCACTCTGGACAAACCCTGCTGCGTTTGTGGCGCTGACGAAGATATCGAAATGCACCATATCCGACACCTGAGGAAGAACGCACCTGGTTTAATCCATTCAAAAAGTTGTTTCTACAGATCAAGAGAAAACAGATTCCTGTCTGTAAAGCGTGCCACAAAGCAATCCACGCAGGAGAATATGACGGCAGAAAATTGGGTAAATTAGGGAAATGAAAGTTTTAGATGGAGAGCCGTGTGCTTGGAAACTTGCACGCACGGTTCGGTGGGAGGCCGCTGTATACTAACCTCCGTCAAGGAGTATGTGATGTCGGTCCACCCAACCTTATGAATACAGTGACTACGCCGTAGATGCGGATTCGGAATTAGGCGGGGGCGGTATCATATTTGACAGTTATTTATTGCAAGATGACTTGTTAGAGGCCGGGCAACTCCGTTTATTAGAAGTAGATAATCGATTGGTTCTTCCTGTTAATAGCCATATACGATTATTAACAAGCTCAGCTGATGTGATCCACTCATTTGCAGTACCTAGTTTAGGAATCAAACTAGATGCTATCCCAGGTAGACTAAATCAAACCACCTTCTTAATAAAAAGAGAAGGCTGCTTTTATGGACAGTGTTCCGAACTTTGTGGAGCTTCCCATGCTTTAATGCCTATTTGTGTAGAATCTGTAGGTGCAGAGGATTATATCAATTGGATTAATACCAAATTAGATGAAGCCTAGATAAATTTAAAGGGAAAACAAATTTTACCCTTTAAAATTATTCTTGTTATCCGCGAAAAACAAAAATAAAATAAAACATTGCAATGAGTTGCAATACAATAGTAGCGTAAAACTAACTCATTGCAATACAATAGTAGCGTAAAACTATTTTTACATTAATAATCGGTAATTTTTTTTGCTAAAATTAATCGCTAAAAACTAAAAGTGCAAACACCATTATTATGTTGTAATATTTTTCAGCCAATCAATAAATCTCTTACAAATCTAGTTAAAATCTATTGTTTGGCACAAACCCCCTTGAAAAAGCTTATAAATAATTGCATTATTTGTTAAAAGCTTTTTATTATATATAAAGATATACAAAACAAGCCCTATACACAAGGTTTTTTTTAGACCTGGTCCATTACCTTTGTAATGTCAAAGGTCTATTTTTAAAAAAAGCAAGAGATTTAGTCCATATAACTGTTTAAGCTTATAACACAGGTCAGGTATAAACTAGATAACCCAAAACCTGAAATTGATAAAAGCCTTGATAACTTGAACGAATCCTTTAGACTCTGTTAGCCAAAATTAGTGAATAGTTAAACAATTGGTGAAAAGCATATTTAGTTGATCATGAAATAACAGAAAACTAGAAAAGGTTAAACAATTAGATAGTCTTAAATTAAAAAGCGAATAAAGCCAATAGTTAAAAAAAGTGTTGAAAGTAAGTTTGCTAGAATTAATGTTATTACAAATTCCATAACAGGCAGGGCCATAGCAATTGCTTTGAGCCGCTTATTTATTGGGATGAACCTATTAAGGTTAAGCTTTTTTTACTTTTAGCGTTATTGCAATATTGGGGTTTGGGCTTGGGTCAACAATATGTCTAGCAAAAACAATAAAAAATACCTTAATTACCCTTGATTTTTTTACAAAAATTAGCAACAGCAGATTTAAACTACATAGAACTTATTTATTATTTTTTGAGTAACTGTTGTAAAAAAGCCGTGAATAATATCCTTTATATTTAAAGATTCATAAATTTTTGGTATGATATCTTTTATATTTAAGAATTTGTAAATTTTTCAATAGTTTGCTATTTACTTGGCTATTTTTATTTCTATTTTTATAGACAAAAAAGCAAGGACTGATTTAGTTAATTTAGTAGATTGTTCTTTCAATGTACGCCCACTTAACATAAATACATATATTTCCTCATAGGGTGCGGTTACTTTACCCTATATATACATCTTTTTTTTATCATTCTATAAAAAAATTTTAAAACAGAAAAACCATTATGCAAAAATAAATATTATCAATAATGTTTAAATATCCAAAAATGTTGTGTTTTCAATCCCAGAATTTCTTGTCTTTCTTACGTATACCGGGTTTTTTATTTTTATTGTTTTTTAACTTTCCATGTATTTGTTACGCAGAGCCATCTGGCTTAAACCAGTTTTTGGCACCAGACGTGTTGACACCAAATACAAAATCAAACCTAGTTTTGTTTTTTGGTGTAACTGCCGCTAGCTTGTCAACCATAATTGCTTTTAGATACCTAATTCTCGGTAACACTATGGATGGTATTTCAACTAATTTCGAGAATAAAATCTTGCGCGTGGTGCGGGAGATAAACACAAGCTTGGATAAAAAGTTGGATAAGGTTAATTTTATTTGTGAAAAAGCCACCATGCGTATAGACAATACATTGCACAATAGATTGCAACAAGCTGACCATTCTTTAAATAATACATTTGAGCAGGCAATAGCAAATGTGGACCAACGCATTAACGCTAAGCTAGTAAGCTTAAATGATAAACTAGATAGTGTAGTCAATGTTGTGAATCCAGGTAAGTATGCGGATTTTCTAAAACAAATGGGAATTTCAAGTAGTCGAAAAATTTTAAAATATATAAATAAGGTTGGTCAAGGCCCTTTTAACACGAAAACAGCCACAGACCGGGGCCTTAGTCAAGGCGGGGATTTAGGCCCTGAAGAGGCATTAAGCCTTGCAACTAACCTAGTGGGGTCCGGGATTTGGCTCGGCGTGTTGGGCAGGGCCATATCGATGATCAGGAGATACTTAGGGAAATTGCCGCTTTACCTAGTGAGGACAGCAAGTTTTTATTGGATTTTCAAAAAATTGATATTTCTCCTGGAGGATCGATTTCAGACGCCCCGGTTGCAATATCAAGCAGCCTAGAGCCTTTTATATGCACGGGTAACTTTTTTTTGTTTCTTACGGTGATTACATTGTTAATGTTAGCTTTGGTTTATTTCGCAAAAAATTTGCGAATTAGCTAAACGTGTATGTAACCCCTGTACGCCTCCTCGTGCCCTGTAGGGTCGTAAGCTATTACCGTGCATGTGTCCTTGAGTATGTGCTTGAGCGCGCGTATGTGGTGCATTTCTACACTTAAGGGTAGAATGCATACTCGTAAGCTCCTGCATTGTAAGCTGAATAATGGTTTAAGTGCCCTTTCGACCTAGACCCTGTGCCAACTACCATGTAAGATTTTTAGATTTGTTTGTACCTGGTAAAAGCCCTAGTTGGATTGTTGTGCCTTTGGACTTCTTACCCCATAGTTTCATGTTTCCCCAACTCTACGTCAGTGATAGGGATAACTTTTCTGGCATATGCTTAAATGCTTGGGGTTGCATAAATAGTTGCCGCCACCACGCTAAATAAGCATGTATTTTATTCTACTTATTTGTTGTCAATATAAAGAGCTTAGCACATATATAAATATTAAACTAGCTATGCACTAAATTAATAAAAAGTAAATTTTATTTAAAAAGCTAAAGCAATGATCTAACAACTCTTCGCTTACGCTTATTATGTACGTTTTATTTTTTATTTCCAACAAGCATATGTTTGCGACCTTATGTTTTTAATTATTTAATTGGTTTAACATTACCTTTGTAATGTCTTGATCGGTTTAATTTTTTTTTCTTACACCAATACCAAAGCTACACCCTAGCAGTTAGGGCAACCACAAAAAGGTTGAAAACAGTCAATAGCATAGTTTAGCAATCTAAACCCATAGTAGCTAAAATATTTAGCATCCACGTATATAAAACTTGGCATGACTTGCCCTAGAAGCAATCATAATATAAAAAAATAGTGATTTTAGGCAAGTGATTTCCATGCCTGACTTAAATCAAGTAGTCAAGGTTATTCTTGAGTTTTAGACTTTTTAAGTTATATATTCTAGATTAAATTATTGATTATTGATGCTTTTTTGTCGTGATTATCGATTTTTCATCTAGCATAAAGAACTATATGCCCTATAAGTTAAACAAAGGGCATAGTGTTTTGCTTGCATATTTTTTTATGTAAAAACTTATGTATGTTAGGAGGTTAAATGTATAAGGTAAATCAATCCCTCAACAGCAAAATAAACTACGTAGTTTAGGTTTAGTTTAGGTTTAGTTTAGGTTTTTTTTTACTTTACTTTAAAGAAAAACACAACAGTTTTTTCTTTAGGCGACCTTATTTTATTACCTTTAGGTTGAGTTATTGTAGATACTTGTTTCTATGAATATCTATGCAAGGGCTCGAGCCTCTAATGCTTTTGCTACCAGGCCGTGGAAAAACTGTTTACTGGATAGTATTGAAAAAATTTATTGTAATAAATAATCTAATATTTTATACCTACGACAATTTTTTTAAATATTCTATAAGTTATATCTATACACAAATTGTATAGCATGTGCAATTATTACATAAAATCCACATGCCTTTAAATCTCCTTTAAATATTAATAATCAGTAGCAAATATTAATTACCAAGAAAAACCTAAGCATAAACAAAAACATTGATCCCAGTTATACTCAGCATATGCTACTTTAAAAACAATAAAAGTGTTACAGTAAATAGTAAAAATGAAAAAGGTTTTTTTTATTTCAGTTTGTTTATAGATGCCAATGCAAAACACTCGTTATATAAAAAGAATCTTTAAAATAACAATACAGTAAAAAGGTTATAAAAAAGGCATTGATAAAGCAAACCATTAGATGCCTTTTTTTTCGTTTTTAATTATATGTGTATATAAAATTATATTTTTTAAAAAATATAAAAAACAATCTTTTAAAACTCAAAGTCTGTTAATACTTTGGGTGAGCAAAGTAAAATTAATCGCTAAAAACTAAAAGTGCAAACACCATTATTATTTTGTAATATTTTTTAGCCAATCAATAAATCTTTTGGTAGTTAAAAGTTGTAAAAAAATTATTGCATTAGGTTACTATGATTTTAAAAAGCCTCGTATGTAATCATTCTAATAGATTTTAGTTTAATTGTTAAGCAGAATAACTTTGATTTTTATGTCGATTTAAAATATATAAAAATGCAACTTTTTCATGTAGCTTTTAGCCATACTCCTGGCGATATTGTTTAAAGTCTATTGTTTGGTATAAACCTCGTTTAAAACAATTACAAATAATATAAACAGCTATGCATTAAAAAAAAGCATAAATTGTTTTTAGTCATGCGAACTAGGTAATTTGTTTTCTGATTAATTATATATTACAAAGAGTTATAACATAAGTTTTTAAGTTCATAAAAATTAAAAAGGCGCTTAGTTTATTGGCAAAACTTCAATCTTACAAATTGAAAAAGGCAGTTCAATTCTGCCAGTGCCTAACTATTAAAAAAAGATGTTTTTTATTTTGCTGTGTTTTTTAGTTTTTAAATTTACTAAAAATAAAGCATTAACTATCTAACTCGTTTAGGATATTTCTTTTTTAGCCGGTAATATATTTAGTTTTTTTATACTATATTTGTATTTTTTGCGACTTTCTTGCGCGTTTGTGGTTGACAGGACTTGAACCTGTAGCCAATCGATTAAAAGTCGATTGCTCTTCCATTTGAGCTACAACCACTCTAAATTATTGATTATTGAACCATTTGTTATTTTAGCAATAGCTTACATTGTGTAGCTTAATAGGTTAAAGCGTAACCCTGATAAGGTTAAAATACCAGTTCAATTCTGGTCGCGATGATTTTACGTAGCTACTTTTGTTGGGGTGGCTGTTTGATATAGGTTTTACATTTTTATGATTATTTATTTGATTGCAATTATACTATATTTCTTGTAATTTTTATTGTTTTATTTAATAACACGAGTAGTATAACAAAGTATAGATCACCTTGTTTTTAAATAGAAATAATTAAGTTTGCTATAATTTTCTTATTATTATTATGAATTTTATTTCTTACAATAATAAAAACGTCACGTATTTTTTTATAAAAAAAAACCACTAAAGCTTCTGCTTTAGTTTTACTTTCATGCGTAAATGTTTTCTAAAATCTTCTGCTATTTTATTTTTAGAAAAAAGTGTTTTTTTTGTTTTAGCTGGCTGTGATTATTTTTTAATAAAAAACAATAACTTGTAAAACAGCTCCGAACCCGTTCGATTTCGACAAAGCTTTCAATTTTATTAGCCCATAGCCGCAAATGCGTGCGAACCGCTGTAAACCTCTATTGTTGGATTATAAAAAACTGATAGTAAAACAGCTAATAGAGATAGAATAAAAAACATAATTTTTGTTTTATTTTTCTATGATTTTTTTTTTAGTTTTTAGCAATTAATTTATTAAAGTATTTGTTTTTTAATAACAAAATGCTACGAGTGAATGGATTGGCCTAATATAGGATAAAAGGCGCTAGACTGCGAAAAAAACCAACGGCATCCGCGACATATTGGTTTGTACCTTTAAGGCTGAAAAGCCGATACTTATATGACCTTATAGCTAAAAGATAAAGTTTCTTTAGACTTTTAGTATAATTTTTTTAAAATATAAGTTTTATACTCAAGCAACTGAAACATCTTATTACTTGAAGGAAAAGAAATCAATCGAGATTGCGTGTGTAGCAGCGAGTGAAAGCGCAAAAGCCTATACAAACAAACAGAAAGCTAAAACGTATGGAAAGGCGTACTAAAAAAGGTGACAGTCCTGTAGGCTAAAAATGTAATGTTGGTTGAGTTCGACGTATATTGTCGAATAAAAGGGAAACCTCTCTCAAGGCTAAATATAATATTAGGACCGATAGTGAACAAGTACCGTGAGGGAAATCTGAAAAGTCGTAGTGACTTAACTATGTTGAAACAGAGCCTGAAACTCGTAGCGAATAAAGACACTTCGTTAAGCAAAGTTTAATACAGTGGTGCCTTTTGAATCATGCGCTGATGACTTTGTGTTTGATTGTGGTTTAACTTGCTAAAGGTAAGCCTCCTAATAGAAAAAAAACAACTAACGCAAGACGCGAAGCAAAGAGAGCTTTTTTAAGCCAAGATGAAGAGCCGCGAAAGGGGTTTGGAGGTCTAAAGCAGTTCACGTTGCAACGTGTTTGTATGAGCTTAGAAAAGAAGCGAAATACTAAACGCTCTTTGCAATATCTCGTTTCTCACGAAACCTGTTTAGGCAGGGCGCTAAAATAAAAAGTTAGCTAGAGATGTAAAGCACTGTAATATTGATGGGAAAGAAATTTTTACTGAAGTTTTGCAAACTCTGAATTCTCGGCTAATATAAATAGCAGTCAGTCGGTACGGGACAAGCTGTATTCGACAAGAGGGAAACAGCCCAGACTATAGAATAAGGCCTGCAAGCGTAAACTAAGTGAAAAAGGAAGTTGTTGTGCAATAAAGCGTAGGACGTTTGATTAGCAGCATCGATCGTTTAAAGAAAGCGTAATAGCTCACTACGTTAGTACAGTAGCGCCGACAATTTAACCAGACTAAGTTTATCGCCCATTTCATAGCTAGCATGTAAAGTGTTGGGGTAGTGAGACGAACCATATATAAAAAAAGCTCTGTCGGTAAGATTTTGTGATATATTGGTTGTGATTATATCAGCTATAGTAACTAAAAATTGAGTTTGCTTTGTATTGGTTGTGATTATTCCAGCTATAGTAACCTAATATTCAGTAAAGAAAATCTCAAAGATCGAAAGTCCAAGGTTTCTTAGACAACTCTAGAAGATCTAAAACGACAACGTATCCTAAGCTGTATAAAGACGGCGATGGGTGGCAACTAAAAAGTCTAAACGTCTGTGTTTACGCAAAAGTCTGGGTGAAAATCAAGCTGGTAAACCGAAGAAATGACGTTTATTGATCTAGCCTCGTAGGTGAATAACTTCGTGAGTAAATACAGCTGGAAAACAAAAATTTCAAGGCTATTGATTTAGTTGCCCTTAACGTACTTAAACTGACACAGGTGGACAAGTAAATTTTACTAAGATTAAGTCATAAAAACCCGTAAGGAACTCGGCAAATTACACTCGTACTTTAGAAACAAGAGTGGCAACTATTGAAAAATAGTAGTCTCAGAAAATCGAGGAGGGCGACTGTTTACTCAAAACACAGGGTTCTGCAAACTTGTAATAGGACGTATAGAATCTGACGTTTGTCAAGAGCCGCCAACTTAAAAAAAATGATGCAAAGTTCATTTTTTCAAGGCGTGGTTATCGACCGCCGTAACTATAACGGTGTTAACAGTAGCGAAATTCCTAGGCATTTAATTGGTGTCCTGCACGAATAACGTAACGATCTTCCTACTGTCTCGCGGGTTTAGGCTGTGAAATAAGAATGCCGGTCCAAATACCGGCTAAAATCTCCAAGACGATAAGACCCTATGAAGCTTTACTGTAACTTAACATTGCTGTAGACTATTCGCTTTATAGTAATAGGCGGGAGTTTGTTGTATAACTTTAAGTTATACAATAACGTTCCTGGAAAACCGCTAGGCTAATAATCGGCAGCTCATCTGTGAGAAAGTGTTTGGTGGGCAGTTTATCTGGGGCGGATACTGGCTAAAAGGTAACGCCAGTGTGCAAAGGTTAGTTCAACAAAGTCGGAAACTTTGTGTAGAGCGCAATAGTATTAAGCTAGCCTGACTACAAGACCTACAAGTCGAGTATGGGACGCAAGTCTGTTATAGTGACCCCCGGTGCGACAAGTATAGTTTCAGCAATGCGGTGAGATCCCGCATCACAAAAAGTTCTGTGATCCCCGAAAGCGGCATGCGGTTAAACTTCCAGAGCGTAACGGTATGAAGACCCGAACACGGGGAAGATGTACACGGTGAACGAGAGTGAATCAACATAATAGGCTTCGTAAACTATGACCAAATTCAAACTCAAGATGGATGTGACAAGGGCAATGTACAGGGGGTGCATTGTTGAACTTTCAAGTCACCGGAGCAGAGTTGGCACCTAAAGACATTGGAAATTGTGCTGAAACTTGAACTTGGTAAACCTCATGGGCTCCTTTGACCTAAAAGGAGGGTCGTTGGCAACATGGACTAACGCCCAGGAGGCAGAAGAAGGTGCAAAAAGCAAAAGCCGAGTTGTAATAGTTCGGATAGATAAAAAAAAAAATTTATTAACCTGAAAAGGTGCTGACTTACACCATTGGCGTTTCTAGTACAAGACTCGGAATTAAGAAGTGCTGAAGCCTCATAGGAGCAGTACTTAAACACGCAAGAAAATACATAACAACAAAATGAAATTTGACAACGTGAACAATTACCGACATATCGACTGGCAGAGATGTCATGCCGAATTGCTGGCTTTACAGCAGAAACTTGTAAGAGCTTACGGATTGAAAGATCGAGAAAAGGTGATAAATATTCAAAGACAAATCGTAACTAGCTTTGCTGCCAGAGCTCTGGCAGTAAGACGAGTAACTTTAAAGGTGGAAAAACGCCGGGGGTGGATGGAATAAAATGGCATGACCCAAAGAGTAGACTAGAAGCTATCAGGCAACTACACTACATAACCCAAAACCCTAACACATATAGAGCACAACCGGTTCGACGAGTGGAAATACCTAAACCGGGAAAAGCCGAAAAGCGCCCCCTAGGAATACCTACACTAACAGATCGAGCTCTACAAGCTGTATACTTAAGCTCCATTGATCCAATTGCGGAAGAAACCGCAGACCTAAACAGCTTGGGATTTCGGCCGTACAGAGGAGCAAGAGAGGCAATAGTAAAACTTAACACCTTACTGGGACGTGACCATAGTCCGGTGTGGATATTAGATGCCGACATACGAAAGTGCTTCGGCACCATTAACCATACATGGCTATTAAACAACGTGCCCATGGGAGATAAGTCCGTGCTTGAAAGCTGGCTCAAATCTGGGGTGGAAACACTGTCTGGATTAGAAGCCACAACCACGGGCGTACCTCAAGGAGGCGTAATATCACCTGCACTATGCAACATCACTTTAAATGGGATGGAAGACTATGTGCGGAACGCCACAAATAAGATGGTAGCCAAAAACCAACACACAAAGGTACACTTAGTTAGATATGCAGACGACTTCATTGCCACCGCGGCAAACCCTGAAATCCTGAGTGTAATAAAACAAAAGATATCGGAATTTCTAGAACCTCGCGGGCTAGAACTACACCCCTCAAAAACCCGACAAGTGGAGCTCATGAAACAAAAATTTGAGTTCCTGGGCTTTGAATTTGCGAAACACTCGCTAGATCATAGGCGAAACAAAAGCAGCCGAAAGAAAACTAGCCAAACAAGATTAGTTGTTCGTCCCACTATAGACAACAGAAAATCTCTTGTACGAAAAGTCAAAGCAATACTACACCCACACGGACGGGTGGGCGGCATAATACGGGACCTAAACCCGATATTAAGAGGATGGACGAACTATTTTCGAATAACTCGTCAAAGCCAGAGAACATTCAGTTCGATGGGTAATTGGATTTGGCACAAAATGCTACGATGGGCCCAGGCTCGACATAGCAATCGGAACATCCACTGGATAACAACGCACTATTTGGCAAAATCCAAGTGGCGCACCAACCACTGGTGTAACAAACTTCCGAAAAAAAACCAATACTTATTTGATATCAGTACAGCAACGTACCAATTTGTACCACCAATAAAGCGCAGCCTTAATCCATATAAAGAAAAAGACCGGCTCGACTTGGAAGCCCGCGCTATGCAAATAGCCCAAAAACGTACAAAAGGATTACGTACACTATTGATCGAACGTGATCAAGGCGTGTGTCTAGTATGTAACACAAGCATATTAGACAGCGAGGAGAACGTCGAACTGCATCACTTAATCCCACAAAAACTGGGGGCAAGCTGGAAGTTGGACAACCTCGTACTACTACACCAAACATGTCACAAAAAGATAAGTTACGACGAAACTTTGAACATAAACCTGAAAAATCAGATAAATCAGCAGCCCACATCGCAAACGTAACAAATACATAAACGATGTGATGAAATGTTTGAGCCGTATGCGTTGAAAGACGCACGTACGGTTCTCAAGGGGGGAAAGGCTAAAAGCCCTACCTATCCAGATCGTATTGAGTGGAAAAGCGCGGGATCAACGGATCAAAGTTACTCTAGGGATAACAGCGTTATCTTGGCCTATAGTCCATATAGAAGCCAATGTTTGCGACCTCGATGTCGACTTTGGACTTCCTCGAGCTGTAGACGGTTCGAAGGGTGTGACTGTTCTTCACATAAAGTCCTACGTGAGTTGGGTTTAATCCGTAGAAATACAGGATTGATTCTATCTGGAGATTTCAAATACATAACAAAATAACTGAGGGTTAGACTTCATTAGTACGAAAGGATCTTGTAAGTCCAAGCCGCTGGTTTAGCAGTTGTTTTAATACAAGCATTGCTGCGACGCTACGCTTGAAAAGCTAATCGCTGAAACCATATAAAGCGAGAAGCTTTCCCGAGAAGTCATTGTAAATCGCAATTAGTTATTGCGTAAATAGGTTAAGGGTGTAATACTGGAGACAGTTTTAGCCACTTAAAACTAAAAAACTGAAAAATATATGTTTACAAAAAGTTTTCTAATTAATAAACTTACGTTTCATATAATTAATAAACTAGCGTTCCATAATAATTTATACAACGTTACGTTAAATGCTTAATTTGTATAATGACGTAACAAAACTTTTAGTGGCTTTCTTGTAATGTACAAACTCTGCTAATTAGTTATGGACCAAAAAGTAACTAGACTAAGCTTTAAATAAAATAGCTGACGTGCTGGTCGTCGTTTTTTTTTTAAAGGCTACTTATAAATAAGATACCATTTATTGTATTAGCCCTTGGAGGCGTTGTTTTAGATCTTTTTTTTTCTTATGATTTACCAAACAATAACTAAATATAATATCAAAGCATGTCAACACTCTTTTATAAGCTCACCCTTAGAGCAATTCTCTGTAACCACTTTGATACCCATTGATTTTTTAGGATTAGACTTGTCAATTACAAACAGTGCTATTTATTGTATATTAACAGTAGCTTTGATCGTAGGCGTTTGGTCGATAATTTCTTTAAAAGGGGGTTTAATTGTACCCAGTAAATATCAAGTAACAACCGAAATGCTTTACGATTTCGTAAGCAGCCTTGTATACGAACAACTAGGCCCGACAAATGCACCTAAATATGTAAGCATAGTGTTTACCGTGTTTTTGTATATTTTAGTTGCCAATTTATTAGGATTGGTACCTTTTAGTTTTGCGACAACTGCGCAGTTAGTGGTAGCTTTTGGTTTGAGTTTTTCATTATTTATTGGTGTGACACTGATAGGGGTAGTAAAGCATAAATTACATTTTTTAAGTTTTTTTTTACCAAGCGGTGCTCCAATAGCTTTAGCACCTTTACTTGTTGTCATTGAATTAATAAGCTATGTTTTTAGACCTATTAGTTTAGGAGTACGACTATTTGCGAATTTAACAGCTGGTCATAGTCTTTTAGCTATTATCGCGGGTTTTTCATGGACCATGCTAGGAGTTAACACTTTATTTATGACTATTCTGGCAGCACTACCGGCTGTTGTAATCGTTGCTATTTTTGGACTCGAATTAGCAGTAGCTTTTTTACAAGCCTACGTATTTGCAGTTCTTCTTTGTATTTATTTAAAGGATGCTATAGAATTGCATTAATATTTCCTATTAATAAAAGTTTAGTTATTGCTAATAGCTATTAATGATAAAATAAACTTTTAATAAAAATAACTATTAGAGTAGCTAACTAATACAGAAAAATTATAAATAAATTTTAATATACAACCGTAAAATACTATTTTTTAACTATAATATAGTATCAATAAGCTTTTAGAGCTTTTTAAATAACTAAAAATATTGCAAATTTAAGCTAATTTTTTTAGTTAATTAGCTAATTAGCGACAAACCACAGGCAGCCAAAAACTGGTTTAGCTAAGAATAAGTTTGTTAGTTTCCCCTAGTCAAAAAAAAAACATACGTAAGTATAAATCTTAATAAAATAAAAAGCAAACGTGTTAGTAGAAAAACTTCTAGATTTAGCTTGCTTTTCTATGATTTTAAGAAAAAATCGATTGCATGCATAGGATTGCATGCATAGGATTGCCTCCATAAACTATTGATCTTATTAATAACGCTAAAGGGCTACGTAGTAGCAATACTTTTTTTTATTGCAACAAGTAATAACATCCAGCCAAATTAATCGAAAAAAATATTTCTCCTATTATTTTTATTTGTTCTAAAAAAAAAGAATTAACAACAAATAAATAGTAACCTTTTGAGTTTAAGCTTTTGCGTTATATTTAGTTTTTTTTAAATAAAATGAGGTTGATTGTGCCTCACTTCGATTGCGATCTTTCGACATTACGCATGCTAGTTAAAGGTGTGCCTAGCGTAAAGGGTAGTAACAGCATGATTTGGTGACTATATTAAAGGCTTGAATAGCAAAAAAATGTATTTTGTAATATAGAGCTGTCATGCGCGATTAGTATGGATAAGAAAATTATCTAGACAATTATCGCTAACCGATTCGAGAGGGTGATCGGTACCAAAAGCCTAGTAAGGGCTTTCGGCACTTTATAGCCGCAGCAGCGTGGAATATTTGCCAATGGGCGAAAGCCTGAGCGAATCGAAAGAGTGTAGGATTTAAGGAATAATCTGTAAACTACTAATACTAGAGAATAATAAGAACGTATCTAGGGATTAGAGCGGCTTAATATGTGTGCCAGAAAGCTCGGTTATACATGACGCTCGAGCAATGAAGACCATGACTGGGTGTACAGTGTCCTTCGGCAAAAACTTATGTGTCAGCGGCGCGTGGAATTAGCAAGGGACCGATAAAATGGGTAGATCTTACTAGGAACGCCAATTGCGAAGGCAGGGCGCTGGGGCAACATGGTCGCTTAAGGACGAAGGGACAGGGAGCAAAAGCCATTAGATACGGCTGTAGTCTGTTCTGTCAACGATGATCATTATCGCTCTGGCTATGTCAGAGCGTAAGCTAACGCGTAAATGATCCACCTCAATAGTACGAACGCAAGTTTAAAATTGAAACAATTTATGCGCAGCGAACCAACGCAGTGGATTATGTTGATTAATTCGTAGCTACGCGCTAACCTTACGCAGTTTTGGATAATTATTAACAATGATTAATCTCATTTATATATAATTACAGCCTTGCATGGCCGAGGTCAGCTCGTTTTATGTAAAGTTCGGTTAAGTCCAGAAACGAGCGAAACGCCTTTTTTTACTATACTAGTTGCAATTACGCAAAGTACCAGTAAAAGACTACTGTTGATAAAACAGAGGAAGTTGGCACTATCTCAGGTCCTCATGAGGTTTATAACTGTGGCTTCGAAACGTAATACAAAAGCGATTACAAAGGGTAACCATGGTTATCGAATTTATGATACGGAGTGAATCCGTTAAAAATCGCTAAACGGATTGTGCTCTGCAACTCGAGAACATGAAGAAGGAATTGCGAGTAATCGTTTTAAAGAATTGAAACGGTGAACCTTGTTATTCGCTGGTTATAAATAGCCCGTCAATGCCAGGTAATAAGTCTAATAGGAAAAACTGTTTTGATGCTTTACTAAAAATATTAAAGCCAGCAAAAAGTTTCATTGTTAGGTTTAAGGCTCGGCATAAGTCGTAACTGGTAATCGTAAAGGAATTTGCGGTTGAATTAAATTTTTTTATCTAGTAATTTTGCTTAAAATTTAGCTTTTGTTTTGTTTTTGTTTTCTTATATTTTACAAAAAAAATACGTATAGTAAACTACACGTTCGTGATTAACTTTTAAAGCAAATAATTAACTTTAAAATAGAATTTGTTTTTTTGCAACATTTTTTATTAAATTAAATTTAAAATGAGTTAATTGTAGTTTTGCTCTACCGCTTTATATAAACAAAATTTGATTTTAATGCTGCAAAAAAACAAATTAATCAACCAGGCAATGGAAACAAAAGCCATACTGTTGAGCTATATACAACCATTTTTAAAGAATTGTATGTTAACAAATTAACAACACACCTAAAACTTTTTAGGTATCTGCGACTATTTGTTAGATATAATCTTTTGACAAAAAAAAGCTTATTTGTTTTATAAAAAGGGTTTTAAACAACTTAAACAACTTATTATACACGCTTAAACCAATATAAACGCTAACGCTTACTTGATTACATGATCGTTGCTTTGTAATTGTTTGATTTTTTGGTTTGTTTTGGTTTTATTTAAAAACCTTTAAATTATAAATGATTTATTTTGGCTTAATTACCTTAAAAGCAAATCCAGATAAGGAGATTTAATCAATTCGCAAATCTAGCAACTGGTTTTCATTATAACTAGGGGTAGATGTTGTGCATCGCAAAAAACAAAGTATTCTTTAAATAATTTGGGGGCTAAAATAAAACTCAAAGTTTTATTTATTATTTAAAAAAATTAAGCAAGCTTTTTTTGTTTTGTAAAGTAAAAAAACGGTAAACTACTTAGCCCTTTCGCGTTGCTGAAAACCATTAGTTAATTTTATTTTACGCCTGTAAAAAAGCTTATACTTTGTAAAATAACTGTGCTTTTCTTAAATCTATAGGACTCGCTATAAGTAACCAACAAAACTTTGTCTTGACTACCGCTAAATTAATGAAAAAGCTAGCAGCTTTTTTATTTAACGTTTACTTTTCGAGTTAAAAGTAAGTATTCTAATCTACTTAGTAAAGGTACTAGTACAAAAAAGTAAACAAAAAAGAAAACAGTGGCACACTGGCCTATAAAAATGTACGGCTGTTCAACGGGTTTACTACCTGCCCAACTAAGTATTAGACAACTGCTTAGAAATGCATAAAAAGCTTTTCTATGGAGTGGTCGAAAGCTTGAGGAACGAATCGGGCTACCAGCTAAAAAAGGAACCGCTAATAAAGCTACAAAAACAAGAGCTATTGCTAAAACGCCTCCTGTTTTATTGGGAATAGATCTTAAGATGCAATACACAATAAGTAGGGGTCAGCGGGTCGGTTGCCCGGACCGGCTGCCCTCAGAACCGTACGTGAACCTTTCGACTCATACGGCTCGCCGCACAATCTTCCGTAAGAGCATAGAAACTTTAAATAGACTGTTTGCAACCGTTGGAAAATGCTTGTTTTTCCATAGTGCTCATTGTTCCCGCATGCAGTTTCTTATGGTGTTCTCTGCATAAAGGAACCTGTTTGCGATTTATGGCTGCCATCTGCATAGTGAACCAATCATGATGAGCTCTTTGTTTTAGCTCTCTGATTCGTTTTATATGATGCATTTCCACCGGCATAGCCCCGCATACAGTACAACTGCGATGAAAACGACTTTTTGTTAGTTTATTTGTCCAGGATTTTTCCAGTGTTTTCAGGGCAAGAGGGGCTTTGGTCTGAAATACCCTTATCCTCCTGTATGTTTCTGGCAGTTCGAATTGCTTCTTACTGTTGGGATCCTTTAGGTACTTTCCAAACCGTTTGAACGCTTTAGCTGCAAATCGTAACTTATATTTCAGGGCTAGGGTGCGGGCACAGCTCATGTGCAGTGCTCGCATTACGCTACCCAGATTTTTGCGGTTGTCCGCAAAGCTGTAGTAGTTTAGTATGCCCCGGCCTACGCTGTTGTAGTATGCGACTATGTCAGCGTGGTCCATATTGACCAATCTACCTACGGCCGTGGGTATGGCCCAACTATGTTGTCCGCTGCTTTTTATAAAGCCTTGGGTTTTTAGCTTTTGGTATATTTCGTCTATTGGCGCGTGCAAACTTACTCGCGGGGTCACGCGGATCTTCCGCCCCATTTTGTCTTTTCCAATGGGTTTTTGTACGGAGCTTGGTTTGCCAGTTCGTATGCGTGTTCCAAGAAACGTCGCCGGCTTGCGTTTAGTGTTGGTTATTACGCTTTTGGCGTGGTTAACTTTTAGTTTAAGGGTTTGTTCTAGGAACTCCTCAACTTGACTTTTTAGAAGCTTGGCGAGACTATATGGGCCTATGACGCTGCATATAAAATCGTCTGCGTATCGAACATATCTTACTCGAATCATATTTGGGTCCATTGGATCCTTGGCCGGAAGTTGTCTCATGGCAGTCCGAATTTTTCTTCGTTCTGAGAGTACCGTGGTTTTTGCCAATGCATTTGCTAATTTCGAGTATGCGGGGTTTTGCCTTTTACCTTTACCTTTGTTGTATTTTTGCATTAAGCCTTCCATAAATAGATCCAGCTTGTGCATATATATGTTACAGAGGATTGGGCTAAGTACGCTTGCTTGCGGTGTCCCAAGGTCTGCTTTTTGCGCGAGCCCGTTCTCTACCGTAAAGTGGCCTGCTTTTAAGGCGCTTAGTATAAGTGCTTTAGTTTTGTCGCAGGTTATACGTTCCGAGATAAAGCCCATAAGCGTGCTGTGGTCGATTGTGTCAAAGCATTTACTTATGTCCGCTTCGATAAACCAGTTAGCATTTTTACATTGTTGGTCTATCATGAGTAGCGCTGTGTGCGTTCCCCGGCCAGGTCTGAACCCATGGCTACTTGGTAAGAAGTGGGGTTCATATATACCCTCGAGTGCCAATTGGATAGCTTTTTGAGCTATCTTTTCGCGCGGGCTTGGAATTGTCAGGGGGCGCTTTTCGAGTCTTCCCGGCTTTGGGATCATTATCCTTCTTGCCGGGCCGAACTTAAACTTTCCGGATTTAAGCTTTTTGCTTAGAAGTTCTAACGTTCTAAGTGCGGTCCCGTCTAGCGTTTCTTTGTTATTCGGCCCCGGGGTCATATTGCTTGGTTTCGACTTTAAAGTTTCGTATGCTACCATTAGGGTGTCCAGGGAACTTATGGCGTGTATCACGCCTCTGTTTTTTATGTGTTTGCCCTCTTGGTTTGCATTACGTTTGTATAGGTTTGACAGCTCCTCGCCCAGGTTGGTAATGAGGGTGTCTTTCCATACGCGATTATGCTTCCGCCCTTCGAGATATTTAGTTTTAGGGGTTAGACTCTCCTTTACGGCGGATCCGTTCCCATAGCTGGCTCCTCGAGAAGAGAAGTCTGCCTTAGGCAATCCCAAGGTTCCATAATGACCGTCGATTCCCGGTTTAGGTCCCTGCCCCACAGATGTTTGCGTAACATTCCTTGAGCCCATTGTCATGAAGCAAGCTTTACTTCCTGGAAGCTTACTGTGGCTCACCTTGCGTGTCAGTAGGTGTGTCGCAAGGGTATATGGTCGTACAGGGTGGGTGTAATTCAGGTTTATTATCTTAACCGTGCCGGGCTTAACTTGCAGTAGCTTCTCGCAGCAACCTACCCTGCTCACACTGCTTTTACCGCCGCTTCGGACATAAGCGTTTCCCCTTACGCCCGGGCAGTATGTTTTACAATATGTATGTTGACAACTATATTGGCCGTAATTCATGTCTTAAAATGTTAAATTAAAGACGTCTTGGCGTCGATCATAATGGCGCATTGGCGCACGGAAATACCATTCTGGCATAATAGACAAGGGGGTAACTAAACTATTTGCAGGTATATAGTTATCTGGATGGCTTAAGTAATTAGGTGCAAAAAATACAAGACCGCTTAAAATTATAAGTAAAACCATCAACCCCACAAGATCTTTAGCTACTAAATAAGGATAAAAGCTGATTTTGTCTGCAGCCGCATTTATACCCAAGGGATTATTTGATCCTTTATGGTGTAATGCTGCTATATGTACTATCGAAGCACCTGCTATTAAAAAAGGCAACAAGTAGTGCAGTGAAAAAAATCTATTTAAAGTAGCGTTGTTTACTGAAAACCCGCCCCAAAGCCACTGAACAAGTTCATTACCGACAAAGGGTACCACAGAAAATAAACTAGTAATTACGCTAATACCCCATAGGCTTTGTTGTCCAAAGGGTAACGCATAACCAATAAAAGCTGTAGCTATCATTAAAAATAAAATAACTACACCTATTATCCAAACAGCTTCACGTGGAGCGTAGTAACTTCCGTAATAAAGACTTCTTAAAATATGAATCATTACTACCATAAAAAAAAGACTAGCTCCATTTGCATGTGCATAACGTAAAATGTAGCCTCCTTGAACATCTCGCATGATATGTTCTACTGAGCTGAAAGCTAGATTTACTTCTGGACAATAATGCATAGCTAAAAACACGCCTGTTGCAATCTGTATTATTAAACAAATACCTGCCAATGATCCGAAGCCCCAAAAGTAATTAAGGTTGCTTGGTGTAGGGTAGGCTATTAAATGCTCATTTACTACACTTAATAAAGGTTGTTTTAAAAGCGACAAATTTTTATTATATGTTGTTTGTAAACGTGAATGCCCTGTTGGTTTTTTTGAAAATTGTAAATAATCAAACATTTTAATTAAGCAGTTTTTCTACAACTAAAAGATTAGCTGATGAAATAATAAATAAAAACAGATCAGTATAAAAACCAACCTGTAGCTTTGCTTTTGGTTTTTTTACTTTTAAAATCTTTAAATTTAAATATCTTTACGCAAAAGATTACAATTTAGCACCCTTATTTTTATTTTACCTACTAAGTCTAACAGGCATAGCATACTAAGCTTAGTTGAAATAGCTTTAGCAAAAGGGTAAATTAATGAAAATGAAAAAGTAAATTAAGCTTTTTATGGTTGAAAAAACTTGCTACTAGAGCTTTTTTTGTAGCTGACAAGTTTTAATTAGGGGAGCCATTTCAGGCTAATCGTGAAAACAAAAAAAACTTGTTTTAAACAACACAATTAAACAATTTATTTGCGTAAAACGCTACATTTTTTTTTTTTAAAAAAATTTAAATTCTAAAAAATAACTATTACTTAATTACCTAGTCAACAAAAACAATTGTATACAAGTTTTATTTAAACATCCTGGCTTTTTCTTGTAACTAGCCGTGAATTTTAACTAGCCCAATATCTAAAACAACAAGAAACATTTTAAATCTTT